GCGGAGCGGACGTACAACTAGTTACGTTAATTTTATTTTGGGGTGATTTCTCAAGTTGAAGGAGTTTGCCAGTAGTTTCCGAAGGATCGAGACCATCAATTTTCCATCAACAGGTAAGAAGGAAGAGAGATACACTGTATCTCTAGCTAAATCTGTATGAGCTGCGGATTTCGTTGGAATCTACCCATAATAAGAAAGAGAACCGATAATAAAAAAGAAACTTCACATGAAATTTGTGTAAAAATGAAAATAAGAAATATAGATAAGTAGATATAAAATTAAGGAGGGATCTTATAAATCCCGCGACTTGTCTCTGTTTCACTCGTACGCTATTGGTTGAACAATTCTCGAAAGTCGCAGTACGGCGAGAGCCGATTACTGATGCAACTACTAATGCAGGGAAATTTTTGTGTTCCCACACGCTCGCAGGACGTTACAAGAAACAACTGCAATATTGCTAAATTACTTGCGATGACTAAATTGTTTCCTAAACGAATCACACTCCTTCGTATACATCAGGAGTCCATTGATGGAACGGGACGAGAGAGGGTTTGGACGCCGTTCCTGCTGTGATAAACGAAATAGATATGTAAATTACGACGAGATAGTCACTTAACAAAAGTCCATCGGCTATTTTATCAAGCTGAAGCTGTCCACCGGAAATTCCATATAACGGGGAAAAGCCGTATAGTAAAAAAGACGAGCTCCCCCCACTCATCGGTAAAAATTTCGTAGTTGCTTCATTCGATCTTATATCCTTTTTGGTATGTCCAGACAAGAAACAAGAAGATAAACTTGAGAATTCCAATGCCACGTAGAGGGTGACCAAATCATTTGCCCAGCATAAAACCATTCCACCCGAACCTGCAGTTAATATGAAAGACGAAAATTCTGCCAAAACCGTTTTTGAACATCGTATGTAATCAACTGATAGCGGAACAGATAATGGTGAACAAATCAACAGGAAAAATCTAAATATATAACTGAAGTTGTTGATCCGGCAATTTTCGGAAACAGTGGGGACAGAGTGGATTCCCCATTGGCCTAGTGAAACAACCATGCTAATTGACATAGATATTAGTGAAATTCTGTGAAGCAAAATTGTATTTCTCCCCTTGCTTGATAAATCGATCACAATAACTATAATTAAACCGACAACTAAAATACGTTCTGGCAAAATTGACAGATTGCCGAGTGGAAAAGGTAAATCCGAGGAGAAAAAATTGGTGTAATTCGTAATAAAAATCGGGGTAATATTTGGGAGTGGGTAACCTTCTGCCACACCGAACGAAACTAATAAGTTAAGTACTTTCGTATCTACATGACTTTATATTTTGCAACAGCGGGATCTTTCTATTTTGCCAACCAAATCTATTCAGTAGCAATTTCTTTTTTTATTAAATTGAATAGAAGGAGGGAGAAAAAGCAAAAACCTCAGACATCTTTATTAGAATTGTGTTGTTGATTCAATAATTGTTAATGAAACAGATTGAATTAGGCTTAAATGCCAAACTCTTTGATTTATTTCGGAAGAGTCGAGCTTATTAGACGTAGGGACCAGCTTTGGTAGTTCTAGGTCAAACCTACGTCGTAGAAGACGTATTGTACTTTTATGTTTACCCGCTAACGTACTATCACGCGAAAGTCGTGGTATATATCTCAATCTACGCAATCCATCTCGATTTGTTGAGGCACTGTGATACAAAGAAAAAGTATTCCAAATCTTCGCAAATCTGTTCAAAATATCGTCGTCTGTTAATACAGCCCAGGATAATTTACTAGCGGGACGTCCGGTACTATCGCAGAACTTCTCTCTTTCAAAGAGTTTAACTAGTAGCGAAATTGGAATCCTAGGACGAATTTTATTTTCGCGCAAAACAGTGCCGCAGGAACCCACTGTGGTTTCAACCTGGACGTCTTTTGAGACTGGCTGAATCGTTGAGATGTAACCCAGGAATAAAACACAGCTGGCGGATAGCAAATTGATACGTATTGGGGTAAATTCAATTGGATAGTGAAAATGAGATCTGAAAAATATCAAAAGATAATGAATCCATTTTTTTACAAAATATTGGGTTCCATGAAAAGCTATGAGAGATTTGTTTTTATATCTTCCGAAGTGGATACACAAAGTTTGGGTGAGGCAGCGGTGGATGCTTATTGCGTCTAATTGAAAATTAGATTCAGAAACACGTATTTTCTTCCTAGTCATGTTATTTTGATCGGGAGATACGAAGTATCTTGGTTGTGACCTATGCATTTGTGTCCGTAGAAATAGCAATATCGAGTTGATTTCGTAAATGTAGAAATTTCGGAGTAACGTATCGAAACTTCTCCGTTCTTTTTGTTTCCAAGACCGAAACTGAGTGACCTTTCCACACGAAGTTTCGTACGTGTGAAAAACTATCCTTAATAGATGTAGAAATGGGACATCTCTAATTCGTCGACGAAACAGGCGAACTGAAGTTTCTAGGTGAAGATTCTGCGACATCTCTACCTCTAATACGTGGCTAGATTTTGGTAATCTATCTTCCAAAAATAAAAATATTGAATGAATAGACTGCGAAATTTTCGAGTTGTTATTTGTTTCAACAGCTAGCCGATGCGGAAGAGGTATCCCCAAAATTAGACATATTGTTTGTAGAAGTACATGGATATATAAATCTATGTCAAGTCGACTGCTTCATTTTCAAACAAATTCCGAATAAAAAATCTCTGAATAATCTTGGTAACGCACACTATCAATCGAACGCTTCGTCGCTGCTGCACTACACGCCCCGAAGACTAAACCTAGGTTTTGCCTATTTAAACAACGCTTACAGGCGATTGAATAAAAATTATCTCTAAGTAGAAGAAGAAGTAGGTATGGGAAACACTCTTGATTGATGCTAAGCCCTCCACTTTTATGCGATACATCAAAATTGGAAGAGGATCCATAAGTTGTCTTCATCGCAGTAACCCCCAAGCATTACTATATATCATAATGAATTTTATCCGAAAGGTCTGATGTATTAGTAGCTATATCTTCATTATTTGAGTAAAGTATAGGTGGAACTACAATTAGTGAGCCATTGTAATCAGAAGCGATGAATCAGCTGTTTCACCGAACAGCGTGAAACCCAAATTAGTAAATATTTACCAATTCGGGTTTTGCCGAGGAAGTATCCACCCAAATAAACTACTTTTTGACTTGATCCTCGACGAAGTAACGAGCTGCAACCATGTTTTGGAGAGGGAGAATCGTGGGGAGTTATACCAAATTTACGGCATGAAACCGGCGGTCAACCTCTAACCCCAAAAAGGCTTGGGGGAAAAGAAGAAGAAGGATAAATTGTCCCAGCGATAATCATGTCAGCGGCTTGAATTACCTGCGTCTTCCCTTCCTCTTCCAACTTTTAATCACGCCTATGAAGATATGTCCGATATCAGTTCTTTCAAAGGAGGTTTTGATGGAAAACCAATAGTCTCTCCGAAATATTCTACTTCTTAAGGGAATGCCAAATACGGCATAGATGTGGAGTATAATTAAAAGAGAGGGATAATACAGAAGCAACTGAAAGGAGCTGTAAGCTGGGCCCATTAGATTCTCCTAAAATTCAATTTTTAATTAGAGGTTGATTCGGACTTCTTCAAGCACCCCCGCCCGTTTCAAAATATCACGAACAGTTTCTGTCAATTGCGCCCCTTCTTTGAGGAGCACAACAATGGCGGAAAGATCCAATTGGGTTTGCTCCCCACGAGGATTGTAAAATCCAACCTCCTTAATGGCCTCCCCCTCTCGCCTAGATTGGCTGTCAATCGCAATTATTCGGTAAGTAACCTATCAGGATAGGTGAGTGCACGCAAAGCGGAACGCTCCCCCCCCGCAAAACCGCATATGAGACGTTGAATTCGTGCGGCTTAGAGCACAACTTCAATTGAGTAGATAACTGTTATATCCAATTGCAGAACGATACTTATAACTCATATATTACAACGCGGACATCACTCCCATTTATTGAGTTATCTCCCCACGAATTAGCCTCCTATGGGAAACATTACTACAAGGTGAATAGGAAGACAAGCCCCCCCCCCCCCCATCAGCTCCCCCCCCTTTCATTTACCTATTAGTAAGTTCAGCTGGATATCGAAAATCCCCTCGTTCGTAGATCGATTTTGATAATCCTTAGGTTTAGGCCTAACCCCAAGGGTTTTCCAAATTGGAAATTGAGGGTCGGTAGCAGCAGAACCCATCCTCACCGACCCCTTGGGAAGAAGAAAAAATTGAGTAAGTTTTTTTCTAAAACTGTTACATTTCATAGACGAAATAAAACTCAATCGAGATGAGATTGTCGAGTCGTCTGACCCCAGCCAGTACTACTAAGCCAACCCCACCTAAATTCAAATTTAAGTCCCCGGTGAGAGTATGCAAGGTAACGGACTAATGAGGCTTCGACGCACTATTTGGTGAAAATAACCATAGATAAAACTTCTCTCCAAAAATAGAAATAGATTTAGATAGATGAATATTCTTCAAGTTTCATTGGGTAATGAGTTTAACAAATGTCGAAGCGGGAACGTCCCACCCTTTGAGTAGAACCGGCGGATAATAGACTCCGCAAAGACGATCTCGATATTCGAGTCACACGTTGCTTCTTACCATGTCGCCTCAAGCGAGGTTTTACCATAATATCTAAAAACCGAGAATTATTTCCTTGTTAAATACTTACTGCTCCAGCATGTTCGATTGAGATTTCTGGTACGAACTTTATGACGCATTTCCGGAATGAAGTTAAATGAACTAGAACTTACGTCGGGTGATTACCCGTACAGTTTATAAAATTAAGGACTTGATTTTTCTTTAGCCGCATACATTACATCAATTGTAATTTCTGAAATATTGTTTCCTTTTGCAAAAACTTCAGTGTTTTTCTTGGTTTTCCCTCTTACGAAACCGGGAATTCTATTTGGTTCCGACTCAGCTTCGGGAGTCCAATTAATATCTCTCCTATCTGTTGATAGGGACTTGGTGCTTACTTCTTTGGTATCATGCCCCCCGAAAACATCAAGTGAATGATCTTCCATACCCAGATTAAACGAGTTATAGATGAGATCGGCTATTTGATTAGTTCCTTCATAACCTAGAAAGGGTCGATATCCCAGGGGAAAATTCTGAATATGAACTGGTGAAGAAATGACCCCGCAGGGAATATCAATACGTTTGCCAATATGACGCTCCATTTGAGTTCCAAATATAGCAGAGGGTTCAATACGGGCTATCGTATCTCCAACCTCGGTATGATTTTCCGTAACTATCACTTCATCACATAAACCCTGAACTTGCTCGTTAAACCGTTCCGCATCATGCTTGCAATACGTGCCTGAGCAACTGACACGAATTCCCATTTCTTTAACGAGTATCTTAGTAATTGAGGCTGCATGAGTTGCATCACCGAAGATTGCTGCTTCTTTTCCAGCCAAATTTTGACAATCAATAGACTTTGAAAACCAAGCTGCTTGAGAAACAAATTTAGTTTGATTGTCAACATATAGTTTGTAGTTAAGTCTCTTTTCTGGCAGTGCAAAAGCCCACACATTAACAAGCTTTCCGATCTGTGCGATGAAGTCGGCTGTGTTTGAAATCCCCATGGGAGTTATAGATATGTAAGGCATTCCATACTCTTTTTCCGAAAAAGCTGCTGTCATCAAACCTACTTCGCGATAAGGAACTGTATTAAACCAAGCTCTTGGTAAATCCTTCAAATATTTGAGAGACCCTCCCTCTGGGATTACTTGATTGACTGCGATTCCCGATTCTCCAGGTAGACGTTTCAATTCGCGACAGTCATGTTGATTATGGAAGCCTAAGGTGAAAATTCCTATGATATTTGCTGAAGGTGCGTCTGTCACGGATCGATCCAGGGTACTTCGTTTACGAGCCCTATCCATATAAAATCGAATTATTTGTTCCAAGGTTCTATCCGCCGCTTGAAGCTCATTGACTCAGTGATAATTAACATCCGCGGGAATTACATCAGACTCGGAAGACAAAGAAGCTCGATCTACAAAATTTTGTAAATCCTCCTGTAAAATACTAGAGGTACACGTAGGTGTTAAGACGATTAAGTCGGGGTGTTATTCCTCATCTTTTCGGCTTATGTTATTTATAACTTTTTCTTGAGACCCACGCGCTAATACGTGGCGGTCCGCTACACTAGCAGTTACTGGGGTAAAATCCCTTTCCCTCTCCGACGTAGAACGCATTACGTTGAAATAGTCATCTCCCAAAGGGGCATGCATTATAGCATGTACGTTTCTAGAGGAACTGGCTACCCGTAGGGTACCTATGTGAGCGGGTCCAGCATACATCCAATAAGCTAATTTCATAATTTGATTTTGGTATCATTTTGTTGTTTCGCATCACAAAGGGATCTATTGCTATATGCGGCTTATCATCATAATATAAACTGGAAGATCCATCGAGGGGAACTCTTATATTGGGTGTGTCGGGGGGAAGGGTTAGATAGAGAATCGAAGCTAGAAATAAGTAAGATTTCTAATTTCTTTAATTTCTGGTATATGATAATGTGGGATATTTTTTTTTTTAGGAAGGAAAATCTGGGACGGAAGGATTCGAACCTCCGAGTGACGGGACCAAAACCCGCTGCCTTACCGCTTGGCCACGCCCCACAAATGATCGGTATGATGACTATCCCACACTTCGGATTTCCTGTCAACCAGCTTTTTTTGTTCGGTTAGGAGAGAACAGTAACAAAAAGAAATTGGAGTAGTTTGGAACTACTGGTACTTCGGAAAACTAGCTGAAGAAGAATACTCGGGTGGAAAGTCATTCAGATATCATTTTGATCCGATAAGGCTTTGATTTGGTTAATCCAAATTATTTAATTAAGTGGAGGGACATATGATAATATATACCTGGCGGGTCAACCAATTGAAAGGTGATACGTAACCATGTCAGAGGTAATTTAGTTGTTACATTGCCGGAGGGTAAAGATGATAGTTTCGTATGACATCTATCTAGAAAATTGTATTCACCTCAATCACGTCTCTCTCGCCAAATTACCCGAAGCTTATGCAATCTTTGATCCAATTGTGGATGTAATGCCAGTAATACCGGTGTTCTTTCTCCTACTGGCCTTCGTTTGGCAGGCCGCGGTTAGTTTTCGGTAATAGGTACTGACTGGTACTGGGGGGGGGGGTTGCTCAATTCTAAAATGCCCCGCTACTCAGCTTCGCGGGGTGACGAGGAGACAAAGTTGTCAAACAGTTGAGGTTGCGAAGAGGGAAAGGTGGGGGAGTCGCTGCAATTCAAGCAAAAAACTAATTCTGGTAAATTGCAACTATCTCACCTGGCATCCGCGGTCAAAGATATCGGTACCGACGTATTTACTTCCATACTGAAAACTGAGATCGGATGCCCGCGACTTACTCGAGATTGACAAACATCAATTTCTTAATAAATCAAAATTTTATGCAATTTTTATTTTCACCTATTTATTTTCACCTATTGAAGTAATGGGAGGAAAACTGAATACTGGGGGGGAATTCATATGGTGAAATAGTGTCTCACGAAAATCGTGTTTTTTCTCCCAGTTGGAGGGGGAAACCATATCCGTACGCCTAAACAAATATGAATGATAGGGATAAATAGATATTCCGAACGAAGCAAAGTTGTTCCGCCTTATTTTATTTCTAATTCTAGAAAACATGGAGATTTTATCATGCTTACCCTCAAACTATTTGTCTATGCAGTAGTGATCTTCTTCGTCTCTCTCTTCGTTTTCGGATTTTTATCGAATGATCCTGGACGAAATCCCGGACGTAGGGATTAGGTAGAAATCTATGCTTTAGTTACCCCGTCGATATAAGTTTCTCAATTCACTAGTTTAATCAATTTATTAAAAAGGGAGAGAGAGGGATTCGAACCCTCGGTACATATGATTTGTACAACGGATTAGCAATCCGACGCTTTAGACCCCTCGGCCATCTCTCCAAACAACTATGGATGCCTCTTCCCCCAATTCTAACACGAAGTTGGAATGTAAGTCTATAACTAACAACCCGCAGTACAGTTTGTGGAAGGGATGACATTGCCCGCGTATCACCTGACAGAGTCAAACCCCAGATTACTTATGTTACGGGTGAAAATTTCTTTTTTTGCCAGTCCCCCCTCTTTTTATGATGTGGTATAAGAAAGAGATATTTGTAACTGAATTTATTGGGTACAAACCAAATAAATTGCCCAGATTATTTTGGGTTCGCTCCTTTCCAGCCTAGACAAAATTGGCAAATTTGATTCTGCAAGATAAACGAAATTGATTGCCAATACGGCGCAGTGGGCAATCTCGCAGTTGCAATTGAAGTGCCTGTTATGGCGGCATGACACAATAGATTAGCTAGATTAGCTTCACGAATTTGATGCCATCGATTTCTCCCACCTCCCATTTTTTTGTATAGGTGAAAAAAAAAAAAAAAAGAAAATTAAATAAATAGATATATCTGTTTAATCTAAACAAAAAAAGTTCTCGATATCAAGATAGATTTATGAAAAACGATAGAAGGAGGGATAATGAATCTAGAAGTAATTGCGCAACTTGCTGTTTTGGCCTTGATAGTTGCATCAGGACCCTTAGTAATTGCACTATTGGCAGCTCGAAAGGGTAACCTGTGACGTGGCAAGACAACCACTAAACGAATAATCATATTGTATATCTATAGCTATATATAGATATATGTATATGAACGGGGAGTGGGTTGGGTGGTGGGGGGGGGGGAGCTCCTCCTATAACCAAACGTAAGCTTGTTTGGAACGCCTCACCGATGTACAGATAGCTCGTATAATACAATTGTGCCGTCGCGGGTATGGTTTAGTGGTAAAAGTGCGATTCGTTCATATTGATTTCAATAGTTAAGGGATCTTTCAAACTGAATCTTAACTAAATAAAGAAGCTTTATTTTTACAGAAGTACATCTATTTTTCCTTACCAGTTATTGGTAGTGTATAGGAAACGGATGCGCCATTCCTGTTACTATTGTACCTCGGAAGTCGTACCGATTAGTGACAAAGCAGGATTATTTTGGTATGCAAACAACTTGGGACGATTCAAAAAAAAAACTAAGGATCTATGGGTAGACATCTAAAATATTTGTTTCATCGTCACTGAACCTTGGAAAATAAAAAATCCAAGCTTGAAAGTTAGAAATAGATTGATCCTGGTTTATCAGGATTATCATGCACTTTTTAAGCGATGAAAATTGCTTCCGAGACTCGGTGAAAAATATTTTCCTAAGGATTTTTGGGAGTAAAAATAGAGAACGAAGTAAATAAAAGAGAGAAAAAACAATTGATAAAACTATTTTTTTTTTCCTCTTTTCAAGGGATCATCTAAGAAGTATATTCATGCTACACGACCAAGACGTAAGCAAAACTGACATGGATTTTATGGATGCCACCTACTGAAAGTGGGACTATTATCTCCTCTTCGGACGGGGAAGAAGGGGTAGAAAAAAGAGAAGCCCCCAAATATACCAATATGGAGAAAGCCTCGATGCCCACAAAAGTAATTTCAATGTGTGATATTCTTCCTTCGATTGAGGGAAAAGAAACAACCCACTAATCCTCTAGTTGTTTCGTTCAGGTAGGTTGGTATATGTAGACGAATTCTACTCCAGTTTCGGACTATCTATCCCTCCTCCACCTCCATAAAGGAGCCGAATGGTCGGAAACTACCATGTTCGGTTCTGGATTAGCGACGCCATAACCATTTGTTATCGTCGACTATAACCTTTAGCCTTCCAAGCTACTGATGCGGGTTCGATTCCCGCTACCCGCTGGTCATACCAAGAATCCTGGCGCCCCATTCAGATTAACCCCCAATTGCGTCGTGAACAAACGAAAACTTCAGTTTGTTCACGATTTGGGAGCTAACCCGTTGGCGTATTCGCCACCAACCAGGGAGATAAAAGAACAGACGTCCATCGTCTAATGGATAGGACAGAGGTCTTCTAAACCTTAAGTATAGGTTCAAATCCTATTGGGCGTAATTCCGTCTTTGAGGTGGTTATGTCGGTGTAGATGAAGTGGGAGTGGTCGGATGAAGCCCGAGAGTTACTCCCCGGATGCAAATTGCAACCTCATCACCTACTTCTCCTGCAGCAGAAAAATCTCTGTTGACTCCCTAGTTGCTTCCTTCAAAAGCGTTTCCGCTTGTTCTGTAGACACTTTTGTGGAACGAATAATTTCACCAAATTGAGGTTTACTAGTTGTTACATACTCGCGGAGCTGAACCAAGAATCGTTTGACTTGTTCGACTTCTGGTACATCCAAATATCCGTTGACTCCGGTGTAAGTGGTGGCCACCTGTTCCTCTACCGATAATGGGGCTGACTGAGATTGCTTAAGCAGCTCACGTAATCGTTGGCCTCTAGCTAACTGATTCTGAGTAGTCTTATCAAGATCAGAAGCGAATTGTGCGAAAGCCTCCAATTCTGCAAATTGTGCTAATTCCAATTTCAATTTGCCAGCCACCTGTTTCATAGCTTTTATTTGAGCTGCGGAGCCTACTCTAGATACAGAAATTCCCACATTTATTGCTGGTCGAATCCCAGCGTTAAATAGATCTGCTGATAAAAAAATTTAGCCATCAGTGATAGAAATGACATTGGTAGGGATGTAAGCTGAAACATCCCCCGCTTGCGTCTCAACGATAGGTGAAGCCGTCATGCTACCTTCCCCTAATTGGATACTTAACTTAGCTGCTCTCTCTAGAAGACGAGGGTGTAGATGAAAAACATCTCCTGGATATGCTTCTCGCCCAGGTGGTCTCCTTAATGGCAAAGACATTTGTCGGTAAGCTTGGGCTTGTTTGGAAAGATCGTCATGAATAATCAGGGTATGCTGCTTGCGATACATGAAATATTCGGCTAAAGCTGCTCCCGTATAGGGAGCAAGGTACTGCAAAGTGGCTGGGGAATTCGCGGTCTCCGACACCACGATCGTATACTCCATAGCGCCGCGATCTTGAAAGGTATCCACTACCTGAGCCACAGAAGAAGCTTTTTGACCAATGGCTACGTAGACACATATAACATTTTGACCTTTCTGATTCAAAATTGTATCTGTAGCTACTGCTGTTTTACCAGTCTGTCTATCGCCAATAATTAACTCTCGTTGACCGCGACCTATAGGAATCATGGAGTCAATAGCAATAAGACCCGTTTGTAAAGGTTCGTATACGGAGCGTCTCGAGATAATCCCTGGAGCGGGGGATTCGATCGACCTAAACTCAGAAGCTGGGATTTGACCTTTCCCATCGATAGGTTGGGCCAAGGCATTTGCGACACGACCCAGAAACGAGTCACTAACTGGTATTTGGGCAATCTTTCCTGTCGCTCTTACAGAACTTCCCTCTTGTATGGTCAAACCATCACCCGTCGGTACGGCCCCAACATTATCAGATTCCGGATTCAGAGCGATCCCTACTGTACCATCCTCAGATTCCACCAATTCGCCAGCCATTACTTCGTTGAGTCCATGAATACGGGCAATCCCATCTCCTACTTAAAGTACAGTACCAATGTTAACAACTTTCACTTCCGGGACATACCCCTCAATTTGCTTGCGAATAATGCTGCTAATTTCGTCAGGTCGAATGTTTATTACCATTTTTGCCAAAAAAATATTACTGGAAGAGGGAGAAGTAGAAATAAAACCTGCTTTACAATGAGGTAGTTAAATTAGAACTAATCGGATTTGTTTTTCATCGCTCTGAACAAGCCGATGTGATAATCAATCATTCGCAAATGCAGCTGATTATCTAGACGACTATTTAGACTTTCTAGAGCCCTTTCGGACGCTAGTCGAGAAACTTGCTGTCGAACCTGCTCAATAGCACGTTGCTTCTCGAAACGAATCGCATAATTCTTACTATCTTCCAACCCTTTCAAGTCTTCATCGGCTGCATCAACGAGATCTCGCTGTTCCCTGTCCATCTGCGTAAGTCCATTGATTCGGATCTCATCCGCTTTAACTTTTGCTTGCTGGAGGCGAATACGAGCCTTCTGAAGTTTTTTAGTAGCTTCTTCGTGACGATCTTCCGCATCCCGAATTGTATCCAAAATTGTTCTTTCACGATTCTCTAAGAAATTGATCAATGAAAGTGGATTACAGATCTCTGATTCTCGGAGACTAATAATCTCTTCCCAAACCGAACATGGATTTTTCAATCCATTCGGCTTTCCTGCCCGTTTCTACCAATAAATCGGTATAATCCAACAGATTTTGTTTTCACATACGGGCTTGCCTCCTTCTCTTCTCCCCCGACTAATAAGATTCATCTCGAATAGGTTTAGATGGAATAATCAATATTTGGGAAGGGGAAGAGGAAAAAATAAAAATTGGGGACTCTCCCATATAATTAGTAATTATTTGAGAGCCGCTTTTTACGGGTAGTATTCATCTTGTATGGGTTGTCTATTCGGCAAATTGAAGGAGATTGAGCTAAATCAACTTCGATATTTATCTATCTATAATTTACCTAGATAGGTATCTATCTCGAGAAGTGGTACAAATCGAAGTATTCTTGATATGGGCGTCATATACCGAATGATGCGTCTCCAATCGCGATTTGGCTTACTTACGAGGGGAAAGAAAACCCTAATTTTGCCAAGACTTTAAGCAATTTGGCTTTAACCATATTGACGACAGTCCCGAGAATCGGTCAATGGAAGTGAAAATTTCATTGATTACACGAAATGCTCCGGTTCCTGCATAACATTTATTTACAGGGAATTCGTCGGGGTTTTGCACCTTATGGGTGCAACTGAAGGAAACAGTTATCCCACCCGGATATACGACTCGCACACACCCCCTTTCCATAGTGAAACAATATACCTAGTACTAAAATTAAGTTAATTAAGTTTATCTCCAAAATATTGGTATTTAAACCAATACTTGCGGCGAGAGTCCAATCACTTGAGGGAGCAGCGATCTCACTTACACTTCTCGTAATCCTTTCCCTCCCGGAAGGTTTTGCAAGATTTAAACAACTTCTGGTCCGGCCTGAGAGGAGGTGACAAATTTTAAATTCCGTAAAATCAAAATAAAATCACGATAAAGACAAGATTTAACGAATCATCAATTTTGGCAACTTCTATTAGTTTACCCGATTTGCCAAAACTTTCTAGTTGGTAGATAAATGAGGAGTCACAAATAGACGCGGCAGATACTCGGCTGGGTAGATGGAACAGCAACTCCATGCCATAACAGCAACTCCCTACCATAKTGGTTCACGATCGATTTGAAAACCGTCTTTTTTTTTTTCGGGAGAGGACAGTGGGGGTGCACCAGACTACTTTCCATAGGAAATAGATTAAACAAATGGATTCGCAAATAACGGAGCTAGAGCTACAACTGATCCATAAATTGTCGAAGCTTCCATGGAAGCTAAACTCAATAATAAAGTACCTCGTATCTTGCCTTCTGCTTCCGGTTGCCTCGCGATACCCTCGACTGCCTGACCTGCAGCAGTCCCCTGGCCAATACCCGGGCCAATTGAGGCGAGGCCTACAGCTAACCCAGCGGCAATAACAGAAGCGGCAGAAATCAATGGGTTCGTATTAGTTTCCTCTTAATTTATTTACGTTAATCAATATTGTTTCGCTGGGTACTAACTAGAGTCGGCACAACGAAGACTTTCTAGTGAACGATAATTGAGAAATCAATTTTACAGGAATCTGATCGAAGCTAGTGATGTGGTGTAACGTAATACCCGTATACCCACGAATTCGGAACGATAATGAAGTATGAGAAGGACGCTTTCTACTTTCTAGGTCGATCGGTGCTACTTCCTACTTAATTTAATAAAATTGGATCGAAAAATTTTGTTTATTTGGTAATACTAGTTATTACCGACTGAAACATGTCTATTCCAGTTTCAGTGCAAGTAATATCTAGCCACTTCATTTGATATACCGTGACATAAGTGTAACTGAGATCTAAACCGATTCAGACGGGAGACACAGAAGCGACATAGGTTGTTTCCCAACTATTTTTATGATTCTTTACTTTTTTTTTTTTATKAGCTTGGCGATGAAAATCACTACTTCTTCTTCATCCAAAATCTCAAATGGCTCAAATTAACTTTGTGGGGCGATGCGGGAGTTCTAGTTTTTAACCCCCCCCCCTCCCGCTCCTCCTCATTCCTGCTACTCGGAGTGGAGGAGGATACAATACGGATTTCATACTGTTGTAGCATGATACCACGGAAACGGCTTTTTTCCACTGCAGCGACCCAATGAATGGTTCCCAGAAAAAGCATTTTGTGTCTACTCTATTTTTTTGGAATGACCGGAATGACTCATTCCAACTAAACTAATGGTGGCCCTCCGTGGATTCCCCAATATAAGCTGCAGCCAAAGTGGCAAAAATCAAAGCCTGTATGGCGCTTGTAAATAACCCTAAAGGCATCATGGGTACAGGAACAATTGAGGGTACTGGGGAGACGGGAACAGCTACTACCAACTCGTCAGCCGAAATATTTCCAAACAATCGAAAACTAAGTGATGGGGGTTTGGTAGAATCTTCCGAGATATTGATAGGTAATAGTACCGGAGTTGGCTGGATATACTTACCAAAATAACTAAACCCCTTCTTGTGTAAACCTGCATAAGAATGTGCTACTGATGTAAGCAAGGCTGACGCAACAGTAGTGTTGATATCGTTGGTAGGTGCAGCCAACTCTCCATGGGGTAACTGAACGATTCGCCAAGGAAACGGAGCGCCGGACCAGTTGGAAACAAAAATGGATAGAAACATCGTTCCAATAAATGGAACCCGGGGACGGTATTCCTCTTCCCCCATCTGGGTCCTAGTTAAATCCCTAATAAATTCGAGAACATACTCAACGAAATTCTGGCTACCAGTCGGTATGGCTTGCAAATTCCTGGTAGCTACAATAGGTAGAGCCAGCAACGAGGCGATGACGACCCAGGAAGTTACAAGAACCTGTGCATGAACTTGGAAGTTTCCTACTTGCCAATAAGAGTGTTAGCCTACTTCTACACTCGATACTTGATACAGATCGTCAATCTCATAAATTCGAAGTTCCTCGATGTGCGTAATACCCCCCTCTCAATAGAGAATTTTATCTAAAATATTTAAGGTGATCGCTACAATTTTCTATTCTTCCATTCCGAAATAACAGAAGCAAGTTACTTCGCCGATGGAATTAGGCAATATCTTCAGTTATGATATAAATCTTTTGTTACTTCGTCACAAGTTGTCGAAGCGGTTCTTAGTCCTGCCACTTGTTAATTTACCTCGGAGAACTTCGAGTTTGAGCGACCTTCACAAATAGCTAATGTTGGTTTGTCCAATATCCATCGGATTGAGGGTCGCGCGTCGTCATTACCGGGGATTGGGATATCTACGAGATCTGGATCGCAATCTGTATCGACAACACAAATTGTGGGAATACCTAGAATGATGCATTCCTTAAGGGCGATAGATTATTCATGTTGATCAGTAATTGTCGCAATATCAGGTAAATCTGACATATATTGAATTCCGCCTAGACACTTTTTCAGTTTAAAAAGTTATCCCCTCAAAATCGCCGCCTCTTGCTTCGGAAGTCACTCGAATCCTCCTGTATCTTCTCTGGTTTGTAAGTATTGAAACCTACGAAGACGCATCTCTGTAGTGAACCAATTTGTTAACGTACCACCTAACCATTTTTTACTTACATAGTGACATTGAGATCTTGTTGCGGCTGATGCTACCAAATCAGCTACTTGATGTTTCGTACCAACCGTTGGAAATTCCTTCCCCTCCGCTGCTGCATCAAATACCAAATCACAGGCTTCAGATGAGAGACGAGCAGTCTGAGTTAAATCAAGGATATGAACACCCCTCCGTTCTGTAAATATATAAGGGGACATCCTGGGATTCCATTTCTGGGTTTGGTGACCGAAGTGGATTCCCGCTGCCATCATTCCTTCCAACTCAATATTCCGATTTTTCTGTTGCATCTTCCCCTCAGGTATAAAAAGCTATAAATTCGTTTCATTTTAACTAAATTTGATAAATTATTACAATCTGATGATCAATTTTGCGGGTTGAAACGCGCAAAAACTTTATCTAGTATCGGGTAACCCCTTAGTTTATCTCAAGATTAAGATAAGGGAAGGGTCGACTTAATCCCTTGTGAGTAACTAGGTTGGGGTCAATATCGTGCTTCTCGCGGTAACCGCATAGATCATATTTTGTGTGCCAATTTGGGTTCCTGCTACTGCTATCTATTACTGAATGAAACCCCTTTCGCTTATTCACTTCTAGTTGGGAAACGATTTCTGGACTACCTGTTCCGACAGGGACGACGTCGCCAAGAATAACGTTTTCCTTCAATCCTTTTAACCGATCGATTCGGCCACGTAGAGCAGCTTTGGCCAATACTCGCGTAGTTTCTTGAAGACTCGCCTCTGATGAAAAACTAGTGGTATTGGGGGATGCCTTTGTCATTCCCAGTATAATAGGTTCATAGAAAATTGGTCTCTTTAATATACGATTCATCCGTTCCGCCTGTGACAACTCGACAAGCTCTCCGGGAAGGAAAACATTGGTTATTCCGTCTTCCGACGCTATGACCCTTGACGTCAGCTGCCAAATAATAATTTCTAGATGTTTGTCGGATATTTGTACTCCTTGAGATTCGTAAACTTCTCGAATTTCATCAATTAGAATCAGTTGGCGGCGTTCCATACTTGTTCCAGCACTTAGGAAGTGGCTCCAGAAGTTTCCAATTAATCTCGTAATACCCCGGCTCCATCTACCAAAAAGATCTTCGATTCTTGCTGGAATAGAAGCGATGGAACGAGACTCCAGCAACTGCTCAACCTTCGGAAGACCCTGAGTGATGTCTCCAGATTTCAATCTGTCATACGGTAATGTTATTGATGTATCTCCCCCCCCAATGATGTCTCCAGATATCTTATGGGGAGTTGCTCCCCGGGTCGCCAGCAGGGTCCTACCAGTTCTGACTAGTAGGTAATCTCGGTGAATGGCTACGACCTGGCCGGACTGGAGGGAAACATTATTCCTACAGAAATATCGACTTTCGCTGATTAATAGCCCTAGATTAATTAACAGGATTCCCCGATTATGCAATTTTGGTGGCGGATAAATTGGCTTTTCCAATAGAAATCTATTTGAAAGGGAATTTGAAAGGGAATTTGTGGCACATTTTGATGTTAATTTGGTTTCGTCAATTAAATACCGATGTCGGTGTTCCGGCGTATCTGCCAAGTAATCGAGAAAATAATTTCTGAAGAAGAAAGCTTTGCTGCTCAGTGTCAAATGGGGGGTAGCCGAGAAATAGGAGATTGCGTATGAAGTCCCCGATAGACCTACCTCTTCAAAATTTAATTGACAACTAGTGAAACTTGATCTTTCAAATTTCACCCAGCTCTCCTTAATATTTAGATTTGGATACTTTTCTGAAAAAGATTCATATTTGGAACTGAATGAAGTGTTTTTCGGACTCCGGTCCGGTCCGCCTAGACCAGATTCTGATCGAGGGAAGTATTTTCCAGCTCCTTTCTCGTAGTTAATATTGCTTGAATCGGCGAAGGAATTGTTGCGATGGAAGTCAAACGGTGACAAAGTTAAGAAAGATGCACCACGCTCTGGTACCGAATGAACAGTAATGCTCTGATATTTGAGAACTAAATCATTGCTGCCGCTGGATAGATTTACTCGAGCGAGAAAAGGCTTGTCGACAGACACAGACACCAAATTTTGGGAAACCTGACTGACTCCCAGCTTTCGTGTAGGGGAAGACGCCACTGAATTAACCTGAAGAAAAGTACTGAAAAGATTATTGATTCCCACACTGGTGAGAGATAGAGAATTCTGTTTAGGGGGAGGGGTCTCATGGAAGTGTCTCCGCCACCCAGCCACTAGAAAGGTTCGAATTAATTGAATAGTCTTGTGATTAATCATTTTGATTTCCTCACCATTTCTATGGGAGATACATAGAAAGGTTTGAGCTTTCGTGCGTTTCTGCGTTTTCGGCTTATCAGCACAGAAGACTCCCTGCAGCAAGGAATCGCTAGATACGTCGTATTTGACAACTGGTCTTACCGGGACAGAGGTCTTTCTTCTCCTGTAAAGTGTAACCGATTGGAGGTAAACCCAACCCCCGGCTTTGACTCCATTAGGATTCATATTACCTGACCCTGTTAGATTAATATTTTGTCTGGGTATACTAGTTGCTTCCTCCGGATTGTGGATATATCCGGGTAATACTCTTACCGCAACACTGTTTGCTAATGTCTCTTCAATTTGGATGAGTCCACCCACTTTACTACTAATAATATCAGTTATTCGTGTGCCTTTTTGTACAATAGTATTGTTTGTCACCAAAATAGATGATGGAGATTCATATATAGTATAAGCCTCCTCGGGAATTAGAAAGAAATTGCCTCCTCTGACTACTCTATACCATGAGACGGAAATCGGTTTTTCCGCCTTACCGTCAAGAAAAAATTCCCTTTTATCAATAGGTTCAACTTCTATGGTACCATATCTTATAATTCCCGAAACACCAGTTTGATACTCAAATTTTTCGTGGATAGCAAGGATGTAACCTTCATCCAAAATGTTGTTTAATTGGACGTCAATGTTAGCAAAACGTGATTCGTTAAAATTGTCTTGTTGTCTTTCCAACAACAGAGAAACGGATTCGGTCTTTTCAGACCGCTCCACTTTGATATTAGATAGGATATAGTTAGATGTTGGGGGTTTTGACCAATTTAAAAAACATTTTGGATCGATTCCAAATTCTCGGATACTTTTTCGGGAACTTCCCCGGTTGGCGGCATCAATTTCTTTTTTGCCAATTCCTTCGAAGTAATCGCACCTCCTTTCGATAGAGTTGGGTTTAATACCGACTCTATCCTGATCTTCATGAAACAAATAGCTTTCGTCAGAATCGCTATAAGCTCCTGAAAGAATCCAGATATGGCCCGCCTCGCGTACGACACGAATGGGGTTGTCTATGCAATCGCGGACATGCCACACAAATTTACTCCAGTGAATTTCCCCTTTTAGATTTGGATAGATAGCTTTTTGGATACGTTCCTTAAGGGGAAACTCTTTGGCTCGTACTTCCGCGATGATTTGCTGCGCCTCGACATACTGACCACTTCGAATCATAAGTAGACTTTGAGCTGGGATGATAAAATCATGGATATCGCCGCAACTCCTGATAACAACGGATAAATCATTTCGACACATCCAAGCGGGATGCCCATGTCGCGTACGTGTAGGATAAACCAGCCTCCCATCGGAATTGATAAGTCCATTAAACGGAATTCGTACGTATTCTGCGATATCCCCCGTAAATACCCCACCTGTATGAAAAGTTCTTGATGTTAATTGAGTTCCCGGTTCTCCAATAGATTGACCCGCAATGATGCCAACAGCTTCCCCCAATTCCACTAAGTCGTAATGGGCAAGACTCCAACCGTAACACAACTGACAAATCCGGAAAATGCTTTTACGTGTCAAGGGAGATCTCACATATATTGGCTGCGCCGATGCTACTGAGTTACTAGCCAGTCCATCACTGATATCTTGATTACGGGTGGCGATACATCTGACGTCCCAATAGACGTTATCTGCCAACACACGTCCAACCAATTTTTGATATGATATTGTTCTAATAGGTTCTCGTTTCTCTTCGGTAATATTCGGTGAAGCAATGCTTTTGGTAGTTTCACAATCCTTTTTGCGTACAGCAATATGTTGGACCACTTCAACGAGTCTGCGTGTTAGGTATCCAGCGTCGGAGGTTCGAACGGCGGTATCCACGACCCCCTTGCGGGCACCGTAGCAGGAAATGACATATTCCGTTAGGGATAGGCCTTCGCGGAGGTTTCTTCGGATGGGTAGATCAATTACTTGTCCCCGAGGATCCGACATCAATCCCCTCATGCCAAGCAACTGATGAACTTGGGATATACTTCCCCGGGCCCCTGAAAAAGACATCATGTGAACTGGATTTAAAGGATCAATCATTTTAAAACTTGGGTTCATTTCTCGCTTTGGACATTCGCTTGTAGCGTACCAGGCTTCAATTGATTGACGTAACTTCTCTACGGCATGCAGACTTCCGTAACGATAATGCTGCTCCGAGACATAACCTTATTTCTCAGCGTCTTGTACAAGCCATCCTCTGGATGGTACTGCTAGGAGGTCATCGATGCCCAATGAGATAGATGCTTTCGTAGCTTGTTGAAAACCCAAAATCTTAATTTGATCCGAAATATTTGTTGTAGATGCAATTCCAAAAGAAACGACTAACTTACCGATGAGTCGCCTCATCGCAACTCTATCCATTGTTTCATTGCAGAACGGTAATTCAGTTTGATCCGTCATTATAGAAACCTCAACTTATATATCTTTTTATCTTGCGGCATTTATTAATCAATAATTTGAATTGAAGTGATTTATTAATTATTTATTAAAAAAAAAAAAATATATATATATATAAAAGATCTTTCATTCTTCATTTTTGGGGTTAAATGTAGGCTTTTTGTCTTGTGTCGTCACATCCGATACGGACGAAGTAGCACACGAAGAGGCTTTTGACACACCTTGCGTCGCTTCCCTTAACTGTTGATTAGACGAAATGCGACCAGCCGTGGTAAGTATATATATACTTGAGATATATCCCCTCCTACACTTTCTAATCTGGTAATTATCATAAGGGTGAAGAGAGGTTCCCAAGGATTCATATTGAGATTCAATAGGTAATTCACGAATTTTCGAACTAATCATTTCCAAATTAATTTCCCATCGAAGCCATAAGAAACTACAGAAATCAATTTGATTTGATTCCTTGGCCCTGAGTATGTCGTGGTAACTACCAAAGCAGGGGATTCCGGCAGGGTGGACATCACCTTCTCCCACGAAAACGGAATGTCTGTTTCCGTAGATTCCTTGTTTATTCTCAATTGTTAGTACATACAGACCGAGAAGCATGTCTTGACTCGGTACAGATACGGAATCGCCCGTAGCAGGAGATAACAAATTTATGTGCGAAAACATCGGAAGACGAGCTTCAATCTGAGCTTCAAGAGATAGGGGCACATGAACGGCCATCTGATCTCCGTCGAGATCTGCGTTAAACCCCCCACGAACCAATGGATGCAAACGAATAGCACGCCCTTCTATTAAGATGGGTTGAAATGCCTGTATACCTAGCCTATGTAAAGTAGGTGCTCGATTCAGCAGTATGGGATGACCCCGCATAACTTCTCGAAGAACTTCCCATATAATGGGATCTTCCCTTCGTATCATACTCTTAGCAGCTCGTAGATTACAAGCGAGATGTCACCCAATCAAGTTACGAATTACAAATACTTGGAAAGGTTCGACTGACATTTCTCGGGGTAATCCACATTGATGTAATGAAAGAGACGGGCCTACGACAATGACGAAACGACCCGAGTAGTCAACCCGTTTTCCGAGCAAATTCTCGCGAAATCGCCCCTCTTTGCCCTCAATAACTTCTGAAAACGATTTGTAGGGTCTGTTATTTATATCCCTCATTGGTTGCCCACGTATACCATTATCAATGGGAGCGTCTACGGCTTCTTGAATAAGTCTTTTCTGACAGACAATTAATCCCTCCGGCGTGAATTCACTCCCCGATAAGAATTCAACAAGAGTATTATTTCGATGGATCACCTTTCTGTAAAGCTCATTAAGGTCGGAAGTAACTAATTCGCCTTCATACAATTCAACTATTGGTCTCAATTCAGGTGGAAGAACCGGCAAGAGATCTAAAACCATCCATTCTGGTTTTAGATTCGTCCGTAAGAAATCCTTGGCTAATTTCATCCGTCTGACCAAAAGATCTTTTCTCCTTTGAATTGTCCGGTCTTCCCATTCATTGCCAACAGGCCTTTGCTTTGCCGGCGCCTGCCACTCCAAATACGCACGATCCGTAACACTTTGCAGATCCAAACTAGTTAATCCTTTTTTGACGGCATCCCCCCCAGTGGCGATTTCGTTCCCTTGAAGCGTTTCATAATTCCGAGTGGAGAGAAAAAGGGGAAGTATGTTTCTCCAGGATCGGTCTTCGTAATTGAACAAACCCCGCAATCTTAACAGGTTGGGCCTTTCGGCCACGGGCCTAGCGAGAAAGAGATTGGGATAGGTCGGGTGGTGCCCCCCCCCCCCTCAGAATCGGACACGAGTGTTTCCTCTCATCCGGCTCAAATAACTAAGCATAAAATTGAAACAATTTGACGTTTTTGAGACGCGGCAATACCGTCTCGTCGAAGATGAAGTAGTTGCTCATTACTCGGGTTTCAACTTGTTTTTCTCGAGTAGTCTTGGACCCTCCATATTGAGCGATCTGCCGAAGAAGAAGTAGTTTTTTCCTTCCATAATTCTTTCTCGATTTAGTCGTAGGCTGGAGATATCTTCCTTGTTCCCAATGCGATCACTTCCCTCTTTGGGTTTCCACTCCACTTCGGTGGCTATCAATTTATATTAATTTAATTGAATAGAAAAATCGATGCGATGATTAGATTTTCATAACCACATATCGAAAATACTCTATAGAACGTTTTTTCTGAAGGAGAAATAGAGAAGAAGAAGAAAACCAAAGGGTCGTGTTGAAAAGCACTTGAATTTTCTTCTATCAACTGAAATGGGAATAGCTATTACGAAGCCCAATCGCTGGATTTTTCGCTAGAAATTAACCATGGAGGGGGTCCCCATTCTGTACGCGACAGTTCTTATCCCGAGTTAAACAATATTCCTCAATCGACGCGAGGGGCATGTCGGGTAGAGGCCTCCCACTATGGGATGACAGCTTATAGCCAGTCTGTAATGATCAACACATACAATCGAGTCACGCATCGCAATATACTAGGCTTTCTGGTTCTTTAAGAGGTTTGGCTAATGGGTTTGCAATATAACTAGGGATTCGTTTTGAAAACCACACATGGGTTACCGGACATGCAAGTTTGATGTATCCCATTCGGTATCTTCGAACCCGGGAGTCGGTAAACTCAACTCCGCAATGTTTACAAAAATTGGAATACTCCCCCTCGTTATCGACAGATCGATAGTTTCCACATGCGCAGACGCCACTTTTTATGGGTCCAAGTATCCTTTCACGAAATGAGCCATCTCTCTCTGGTTTATGGGTCTTATGATGCAACGTGTAAGGTTAATCGACTTGCCCGACGATGTCTCCATTGGGTAACTCCCTCTCGGCCCAACCACGAATCTGTTCAGGGGAAGCTAGTGCAATCCGAAGCTGTTGATAATTAGCTCGATGAATCATAATAGAAAAAGTTTTGATTGATTATTCATGAAAGAAGTTTCAATTAGATATCAAATGTTTTCACTCTCCCTCTCTAAATCTTCTTCGATTATGAAGTTGTGCTCCAGGTTTGAAGCCATGCAACGTAACTCTCGAACTAGCAATCGAAAAGACTCTGGAACGGTATTGGGTTTATAAACAGGTTTTCCGGTCATAATTGCACTCGGTACCTCGTAACGAGCCTGAATATGATCCGATTTGGTTGTAAGCATTTCTTGTGACGTGTAAGACACACCAAAACCCTCCAAAGCCCGGACTTCCATTTCTCCAACCCGCTGTCCCCCTCGTCTGGATCTCCCCTTGAGGGGTTGCTGCGTAACAAGTGCGTAAGGTCCGCTGGATCGTGCATGAATTTTATCGTCGACCTGATGAATCAATTTCGTCATATAGGCTTTTCCAGTTGTGATGGGTTGCACGAAGGGGTCACCCGTTCGTCCATCGATCAATCGGCTCTTTCCGGGGTGATCGGGTTCAAATAACCACGGATTACGAGTACTTGCACTTGCTTCACAAGGTTCTGAAAATACTAGTTTTCTAGAGGCTTCCCGTTCGTATCTCTCATCGAAGGGTACTATACGGTAATGCGTTTCCGGAAACTCCCCGGCTAACCCAAGTAGGCATTCGAAAATCTGTCCCACATTCATTCATGAAGGTACTCCTAAAGGACTTAATATCATGTCTACTGGTGTACCATCTTGCAAATAAGGCATATCCTGTCTGGGTAATATTTTTGACACAATACCTTTATTTCCATGTCTACCAGCTACCTTATCACCTACCTGTATCTTACGCTTTTACAGTATATAAATATGAATGACTTCTGAATCGTTCGAAGTATCGTCTTCGGGGTAGACCCACCTGACATCAGTGACTCGACCTCTTCCACCAATCGGAACTTTTAGACAGCTTTCTCGTGCGTTAACTAGTTGTATACCAAAAATGGCTTGTAATAATCTCCCCTCTGGAGCACGTGATGAATCTGCCCCCTCCTGGGGCGTCGGTTTACCCACCAAGGCATCTCCCGCCTCTACCCAAGATCCCGATTCCACGAGCCCGCCGTCGTCTAAGTGTCGAAGTGTATGACTATCCAATTGAGGTATTTGCTTGGTAACCCTTTCAGGACCCTGATTTGTTACGCAAACTTCAACTTCGTGTCTTTCAATGTGAGAAGAGGTAGAGATGTCTTCGTATATTGGGCGTTCGCTAATCAACACCGCATCTTCGAAGTTGTATCCTTCCCACGGCATGTAGGCCACTAGAATATTTCTACCTGAAGCTGATTCCCCCCTGGCGGTTGCTGCCCCATCCGCGACGACTTCCCCGCGTCTCGGTAATTCTCCTGCCGAAACCGTAGATTTTTGGTGTATACAGGTATTGCTGTTGGAACGCTCATATATCTTTAATTTATTGTTTGTAACACGTGAAACAGCATCATCGCTTGCCGCTTCATCAATTGATGATAGCTCAATTGTATTACCATCGATATATCGGATTTATCCTTCTCTTCCAGATACAACTACACTTCCTGAATCTGAAGCTACTTAACTCTCTAACCCAGTCCCTACAAAGCATCTTTCGGGATTAACCAGTGGAACCGCTTGACGTTGCATGGTAGAACCCATCAAAGCGCAGTTCGCGTCATTATGCTCAATGAGTGGAATAAGGGAAGCTCCGATAGAGAAATAATGTAAGGGATGAATGCTTCGGAAATTAACTTGTTCCCAAAGAACGCTGATAAATTCTTGTTGATATCGAACCGGTATGAGTTCCTTCTCTCTAGTTCTCCATTGAGATATTAATGAATTCTCAGTTGCTATTCGGTAGTAATCATCTTCAATGGGAGATGAATCGATTAATTGCTCCTTTTCAGATGATTCCGACATTTCAAGGTACGGGCTCTGCAAAGAGCCGGAATTGCTAATTTCTGCCTGAATAGCTAGTGACGCAATAAGGCCAGCATTCATGCCTTCCGATGTTTCGATCGGGCAGATGCGGCCATAATGACTAAAATGAATATCTCTAGCTTGAAAACTGGCGGTTCGCCGTGTCAACCCGCCAGGACCTACGGAGCTTAATCTTCGTTTATGAACCATTTCTGATAATGGGTTGGTTTGGTCTAGAAATTGTGATAGGGGATGTGATCCGGAAAACTCCTTGAAAGTTGCTATTACTGGTGCGGGCGTCACTAATCCCCGAGGCGTCATTGCGCGTTTGCGTCTAACGGCCCTAGATAGATTTTGTCGAATCGAATTCTCCAAACGATTTAGGGCCAATTTCAATTGTTCTTGAGGCAAATCTGCTACAGATCGAACACGTCGATTTTTCAAGTGATCTATGTCGTCGAGGTTGCCTATTCCGTAGCTGATTTCTATTGAGTGATCTGCGGCCGCTAATACGTCTTGGGGTAGCAAAAAATGTTCTGTTTCGGGTACATCGAGAGTTAGTTTGATGTTGAGGTTTCGTCGACCAATACGCCCTGACTCACACCTATGCTGAAAAAACCTCTTCTATAACTCCTTGAATATAGATTCTGAAAACGGGATATCCGCGTCTGTAGCAGAGTACGGGTGTTTGTAAAGTTCTGCTATAGCATCCTCCGACGATTCGACGGCTCCTTCTTGTTTCTTTAACATATTTGAAAAAATCTTAGGGTAACGAACATTTTGTAAAATATCTCTTTTATTTAACCCCATAGCTACTAATAATATCGAAATGGATATCTTTTTCTTTTTGCTAATTCGAACCCAAATTTTTTCTTTTCTATCCATTTCTGGTTTGAATCTCCCTCCCCGATCCGAAATTACAGTGCTAGTATACGTGCAAACTCCTTTTTGATCTGATTCCCGATTGTAGTAAATACCGGGACTTCTCAAGATTTGATTGACTGAAACCCTGGCAACCCCATTGATAATGAACGTTCCTTTGGAATTCATCCAAGGAATAGATCCAAGCCGCACGTCTTCCTCTTGTACCACCCCATCTTCGCTACGAGTCAATTAAACTGGTACATATGGATCGGATGAGTATGTGACACATTGATACGCGGCATCTCTCTCTTCGACTGGAGGTTGCGTCAATTGGTACCGTTCACTGATAGATCAGAATTCGACTTCCTTATCTGTATCTTCAATTTTCGGAAAATTTTTAAGTTCTTCAAGCAATCTTTCGTGAACAAATCGATTAAACCCTTCAATTTGAATTTGTGCAAGTTCTGGTAGTACGGGCATATTTCTATTTCCTCCTAATCAAAGTGATAAACCGAGACCCATCCTCAATTAAAGATATATCGATTGGATTTCCGTACTTTCAATTTCCTATGTATAGGCCACTCCACTCCTATATTTGTATCTGGCCCCCAGAAAATTTGGAGTCAATTTATTCTCTGATTTTTTTTTTCATCCACAACCATTTGAAGATAAAAATATGATGACGAATAAACGAATAAATTGCGGAGAAAGTTACAAAGTTATACTGTATCCTTCACAGAAAATTTCTGTACTAAACGTTAAATTTTTTCCATGAGCTGGAAACAAAAGATATCTGTGCGACCCAGATTTTGCAAACCTACGTACTTTTCAGTCAGTTTGTATCGAAATTAGTCGAAATACTTACGTACCCGAAAATGAGGTAACGGTCGATGGAAGAAGAAACTGAGAGATACATGGCAGTGAAGTAGGTTTGGCAATTATATCACATCGGGAATTCCAATTACCAGGAAAGCTTGAAAGAAAAGACGGATGTTCCCTTTTCCGCCAATACCAATTTCGGTGTCGTTAACCACTTCAAGCTTAGTTTAAATCTACAAAAAGAAGCTACCCTCTAAACTAAAAAGAAGTTAGATTTCAAAAACAATTTATACCTGTAACAGATAGTTGCTAATGGTAGATAGATCTGGCTACTTCTCGCGACTACTCGTTGAAGCGGGGACAACCCTGCCCTCCCCCTCCCGAAGAAGAAAAAGTAGCTGACTCATCGTTGACTCTGAGGCAGTTGATACATAGACTCAAATCAAATTAGTTATTGGGATTGTAGTTCAATTGGTTAGAGCACCGCCCTGTCAAGGCGGAAGTTGCGGGTTCGAGACCCGTCAATCCCGATAAACTTCAACGAAATGTGCCAGTTCAAAGATCAATCTACAGCCTCGGACTTGGGTCGAGCTGGATTCGAACCAGCGTAGGCGTTGCCAGCGGATTTACAGTCCGTCCCCATTAACCACTCGAGCATCGACCCATAACATAATTTATGAACATTTCGGTTTCGCCTCGTGGAGTTACCGATCTTTAATAAGTCAAGTCTGATCCCTATTGGGTGGAAATCGACAATAAAATAGGAATATATTTCATCGATATGATTGATGAGATTTTCAAGATGTGAATACCCCCAGGGGAATTCGAATCCCCGTCGCCTCCGTGAAAGGGAGGTGTCCTGGGCCTCTAGACGATGGGGGCCCGATTGCCTCTTGAGAGGATAATGGAATTCCCTATGAATTGTCAATCTGGGGAAACTAACAGGGAAGTAGTAAAAGAACCAAACATTTTCCCTCCCTAACAATCTAAATTGGGATTAGACTAATCATTCAAATAAATATCTTATATTTTTCACTTATATTTTTCATATGTAGTAAATTAATTATATGTAGTAAATTAATTATATAATTATGGTGACTAATCAATTAATCCGAAGCCGAGGCGTCAGTAGTAGACTGCTACTGTGCGAAGACGAAGAATAGGTATTCTCGAAATTTCATTTCGTGATATACTATGTAATCGATATCGAAGGTTTGATTTTGATATTTCTTTTTTTTTTTTCTTATCTGTGAATAACCAAGGATTCGGTCGACCCGATTAACTAAAACTAGATGATTCATAATGGAGTCCGAGAGTTTTTTCCAATGAAACCCACTCGAGCTATTTCCAAATTCATGATTTGAACTACCGATATGGAAGTAAATATTCTTGCGTTCGTAGCCACCGCACTTTTTATTCCAATCCCAACAGCTTTTCTACTTATTCTTTACATTCAAACGGCTGCTCAGAATAACTAGTAATTGGTAACGACTAACTGCCAATTCGTCAACAAATCTTCGTATGCAGGAGCAAATAGGAGGAGGAAAAGCAGGGGACACTGTTTGCTCTCTGTAAAATAGAGCGATATGCAAACTATTATTTCTATTCCGGGCGGAATTATAATGCTACCTGGTTCTTGCCGGTAGCAACTTACTCCTAACTCAGCACCGTCTCCTTATTAACTATTTCTCCGTCAATTGAAATCTATGCCTCTTCTTTTACCCTACTTCTCCTTTTCTAACTACCTCTCACTACGCATCATTCCCAAATAGAATTGCCCAAAATTGATAGATCAAAAAAAAAATGATCTATCAATTTCTACTTATCATTAGATTAATCTCGCCTAAGCTGGGTTCTACCCGGGGATTAATATTAGGTGTTGGGCTAGCACACTCGGATATAATTTTTTGTATACCTCTCGAAAAGATATGACTCGATCTGAGCAAACCAAGCAAAACGAAACGAGGTATCCGAACCGGAGGTATGATCTCGGGTGCATGTCAGGTGTATATCCATTCCCTTTTTTTGTTCCGGGCGCAGCCCGTAGCATTAGACGAAACGTTCGAAGTTTGAATTAACAACGGGATAAACTAGCAACAACCCGGGTAGATCCTTTCCAGTAGTAACAAGAGAAAGAAACAGGTAAAAACTATCAGTTTATCCAAAATATTTGGATAATTTTCTTCCCGATCCGATGTAATGAGATGTTGGAAAAGTGGGTAACCGTTATTTTGGGCGAGGGTAAAAGGATTGAATTGGATAAGAAACGACTGTATCGGGCCGGACTTTTTCACTCGGAAGCGAAATCAAAATATAGGGTAGGGGAAACACGAATTAGTGGTCTCGCCACAACGACGCGTATCCCCCGAATAAAGACCCGGTTAATCGTTTGTCACAATCCGCTTCTTCCCCGAACTACAAGTGAGGGGGAAAATGTAGAAATCACCGTCAGGGCAGCCCAAGCTATAGTAACTAAGTCCGTAGTTGTAATTCCTATCTATTCACTCTCTCTATTTTTACTAATTACTAATTATTTATAAATTCAAATACAATGCAAAGCTTGGAGAAGCTTGAAATGGAGGAGCAGACATCTACTTGATAAAATACTTCAATAATGGTAGATACTGAGTATATGGAAGCCTGCTTCTTCTTTTTTTTTTTTACTTTTTTCAATGGTACTGGTTGGCGTCTTCCCTGCCAAAGATTCCGGTGATTTGGACTTTCAGGTTATCAATTAGTGATATAATGAATTGGGATTGTTTATGCGTGACGTATCGAGACACATGAAATGGGATAGGCTATAACAGGCTATAGAGCACCTCAACCTGTATCCGATTTCGGCGGAGCAAACGATCCCCGGTAAAACGACCCAAATTAATAAATCCAAGTAAACTTAATAAATATAGTTTTCTGTAAACTTAATAAATACAGTTCTCTATTTTTATAGAGAGAAAGATTTTCTTGTTAGGCGACACCCAGATTCGAACTGGGGAATTAAGGATTTGCAGTCCTCCGTCTTACCACTTGACTATATCGCCCCCCGCTGACTACCAGCGGCCAGTCCCAATCCGGGGACAAAAAAAAAAGATCGATCCGGCTCGGAATGTTCGGAAGCAGGTGACGTAGCTCCTTAGGAGACAATTATGTCGTCGACGTGTAACGATTCTAGACNTAAGATTTTATTCCATTCAAAAAAAAAAAAAAAAAATTGGATTGATCTTTCTTTCCAATCGGTTTTTAATCATTTTATCCGGAAATGAAAGTTTTTTGTTATTGTTTGTCTTTTCTTTTCCACTATTTGCTACTTCTCCAATCTCCCTTTGAAAGAACTGAAGAATTTTATAAAAATCTCTATGCTTATTTCCATATATGACGCAACCTTCGTGTTTCCTACGGGGTGGGGCGGATAGCGGGAATCGAACCCGCGTCATCTCCTTGGCAAAGAGATATTTTACCATTCAACTATATCCGCATAATCTATTATTTCATTTTAACACTGCAACAGTTTCTTAATATCTAATATTTAGCAAATTCGCGTACGTATTTAGTATATATGTTCGGCGTCTCCACTCGTAACGGCAAATTACGAGAGGAGGAGCCGAAACGACAAATCTCTAGGAAATGAAAGAGTTGGGTATACCTACCGAAGAAACTGATCCGATCCATAATGAAGCCCCTGAAAATACAATATTTTTGTCGCTGGACCAGCCACCGGGGGATGCGAACGCGACGGGCACACCCACAATTAGTAGGAGTGAGGTGGCGATTAATCCAAATAAAGCCAATTGGAACGCGATAGTCATAATTCTGATTGTTTCCACTTAAAGAGTAAGTTGTTCGTACCATCCAATCCTCATCCGACGGAAATTTTGCCTCGCCGCGACTTACTCCGTTGACGGGGCTCTCCCCCTTTGCCACTAGCTACCCCAAATTTCATGAAGTATTCGTTGAGTGATAATTGGTTCGAATTCCTATATTCAGGATGATTATCTGCGGCAACTCTATCCACGGTCAGAATTATGTTCACCCTGCATCTTTTACGGTATAGGCAACTTTCGGCGAAAGAAGAGATATCCATCAAAATCTACAGATAAATAGATATCGACGACCTCTTTACCTCCCACCAGAAGTGTCTAAAGAACGTGATTGATACTTCCGAATATTTGGTGAAAAATCTGCCCCGTTGGGGTGGGTGGGAGAGATGGTCGAGCGGTTTAAGGCTCCAGTCTTGAAAACTGGCGTGGCAATGAAATGCCATCGAGGGTTCGAATCCCTCTCTCTCCTACTACTTATACCGAGAAATACTGGGCGGAAGGGGCGACAGCTATTACAGTTACTACCAGTCTCACAACATAGTTTTTTTTTATTCTACTAAATTGAATAGAACTTGGTCTTTTATTATCTATCACCAGAAAATAAGATGATATCTATCTATCTATTTGAATAGATAGATAGATAGAGTTTACCTGGATGTAATGAATCTGGCACTGACGTGAAGACGTAGACTTATTAGTCATTGGTTTGCCAGCAAAACGAAAAAGGAAAAAGAAGCGAAGATTCTTTTTTTTTCCATCATCTCAAGGTGTGTCTTCGGATTTCAATTAAGGGGTGTCATAGAAAGAACGGGTTCGGTATCGCGGTCAATTCCTTTTTCAAACCCGGCTGCAGCTGCGCGAGCCCTACCCGCGTGCCATAAATGACCCACGAAAAAGAAGAATCCTAGAACGAAGTGGGAAGTTGCTAACCAACTCCGGGGAGATACGTAGTTCACGGCGTTGATCTCGGTAGCTACTCCACCTACAGAGTTTAGGGAGCCCAGGGGGGCGTGAGTCATATACTCCGCGGATCGTCGCTCTTGCCACGGTTGTATATCCCTCTTCAACTTACCGAGATCTAAACCGTTGGGACCTCTCAGAGGCTCCAACCAAGGGGCACGAAGGTCCCAGAAGCGCATGGTTTCGCCCCCGAAGATAATTTCTCCCGTGGGGGAACGCATCAGGTATTTACCCAACCCAGTAGGTCCCTGGGCGGAACCTATATTGGCACCGAGACGTTGGTCTCTGACAAGAAAAGTAAAAGCTTGGGCCTGAGAAGCTTCTGGACCGGTGGGACCATAAAATTCACTGGGATATGCTGTGTTGTTAAACCAGACGAAGCAGCAGGCGGTGAAGCCAAAAATGGCAGGGGCTCCCAAACTGTAGGATGAGTAAGCTTCCCCGGACCATACGAAAGCGCGACGAGCCCAGGCAAACGGTTTCGTTAATATGTGCCAAATTCCACCGAAAAGACAAATGGATCCCAGCCATACATGTCCCCCGACAATATCTTCCAGATTATCCACACTTGCAATCCACCCTTCTCCCCCAAAAGGAGATTTCAGTAGATAGCCAAAGATAACGTTAGGACTTAGGGTAAGACTGGTAATTTCTCTTACATCTCCACCCCCGGGTGCCCATGTATCATGCAACCCCCCAAAATAGAGTGCTTTGAAAACTAAGAGAAAAGCTCCAAGACCTAGTAGTATTAGATGAATACCGAGAATTGTAGTCATCTTATTTTTATCTTTCCAAGTATAGCCGAAGAAGGGAAAGGATTCCTCCAAAGTTTCGGGTCCGATTAGGGCGTGATATATACCCCCGAATCCCAAAACTGCGGAGGAAATCAAGTGGAGTACTCCAGAAACAAAATAGGGAAAGGTATCGGCTACCTCGCCGCCGGGACCCACCCCCCAACCCAGAGTAGCCAGGTGGGGGAGTAGGATTAGTCCCTGCTCATACATAGGCTTCTCTGATACGAAATGAGCTACTTCGAACAAATTCATAGCTCCAGCCCAAAAGACAATCAGGCCAGCATGAGCTACATGGGCACCAAGCAATTTACCAGACAGATTAATTAGTCGGGCGTTGCCAGCCCACCAAGCAAAACCTGTGGTTTCCTGATCGCGACCACCCAGCGAGAGGGTTCCATTAAAGAGCGTTTCCACGGGGTAAAACCTCCTCAGGGAATACAAGGTTTTCGTGGGGCTGATCCTGAGCTGCCATCCAGGCACGGATACCCTCGTTTAGTAAGATGTTTTTTGTATAAAAAGTCTCGAACTCGGGATCTTCTGCTGCGCGAATTTCTTGGGATACGAAGTCGTACGCACGTAAATTCAGGGCGAGACCAACTACTCCAATAGCACTCATCCATAAACCTGTCACTGGCACGAATAACATGAAGAAGTGTAACCAACGTTTGTTGGAGAAAGCAACACCGAATATCTGGGACCAGAAACGATTCGCGGTTACCATTGAATAAGTCTCCTCAGACTGAGTTGGGTTGAACGCGCGGAATGTGTTTGCGCCATCACCATCTTCAAACAGAGTATTTTCAACTGTAGCACCGTGGATGGCGCATAAAAGGGCGGCACCGAGGACTCCCGCAACCCCCATCATATGAAATGGGTTCAGAGTCCAATTATGAAAACCTTGAAAAAATAGAATGAATCGGAAGATAGCGGCTACGCCGAAACTGGGTGCAAAAAACCAACCGGATTGCCCCAAAGGGTAAATCAAGAATACGGATACAAAAACCGCAATTGGAGCCGAGAAAGCTATTGCGTTGTAAGGGCGTAGTTGCACAGACCTCGCAAGTTCGAATTGGCGTAACATAAAACCTATTAGAGCGAAGGAGCCGTGAAGAGCAACGAAGGTCCATAAACCTCCTAATTGGCACCAACGGGTGAAATCTCCCTGTGCTTCAGGGCCCCACAGTAAGAGCAGGGAGTGGGCCAAACTGTTAGCGGGAGTGGAGACCGCGGCAGTCAGAAAGTTACATCCTTCCAAGTAAGAACTAGCTAATCCATGGGTGTACCATGAAGTTACAAAGGTTGTACCTGTGAACCAGCCGCCCAAGGCGAAGTAAGCGGTGGGAAACAGTAATAGGCCGGACCAACCCACGAAGACAAAGCGATCTCTCCTGAGCCAGTCGTCCATACTATCAAATAAATCTTTAGGTTCCTTGGAAGATTTTCCAATGGCAATGGTCATATTCATTCCCTCACTCGGTTCCTCAAACCATTTCTGGGTTCCCCTATTTATTTCCTTCGAGCTACGGCGCGGTGTAGTTCCGTCCCTTCGCGGTGAGATAAGATTGGGCCACTACAAAATCGGTCCCTCCAAAAAGTCATTTGCCGAAGCAGAATACTCCCAGGAGTTAGTACACAAAAAAGAGACTGATAGATTTTTCAATCTCAGCAATTTGTAGTTTTTCGCCCCCTTCACTGCTTCTTCGCCTCGCTTCTAGTTTCCTCCCCTCTCTCTTTTTTCTTCTGTTACTTCTGCCCAGCCGCTTCTTCTACTTCATTTTTCCTGTTCTCTTTCATCTAATTTGAAATTTTAGGCATCTATTTTTTAGTACTTACTTGATCCCGAGCTGATCTCGTTTGTTACGTAGTTTTTTGAGAAGTGGGTAGACCTTTCTTTTCTTCCGAGACTTCGTTAACCACTCCGCCGCATTAACGGTACCTCGGGAATCCAACCTAACATAAGACGAATTCGTCTCCATGAATCTCTAAGCTAAGGAAGGAGCGGCGTAAGGAGCTACATGTATATCTATCTATCTATATAGATAGATAATATCTATGTAGATAGATAGATATACATGTATGGTATTCATCACCTTTTCAGAGTTATTTCGATACTTATTCTACCAATCCGCAAGAAAAATTGAAAGCCTTTTCTTTTGGTCCCGAGTAACGGGAGTAGGTAGCGGCATGCCGCAGTTTAACCTCGAACCTCGAGCGGAGGATATGTCGAAAATTTCAACATCGAATGAAGTGATTCTTTTTCTGTTCTAGGCCCTAACGACATAATAGTCTCCAGGTATTGGGAAGATGTGACAACAAGTGGGAGTGCTGGAGGCTCCAGTAATTGTTAGTAACGGGAAATTATCTACATAGGCAGGGAAAATACTGTTATATAATTTCCCATTTCTTATTCAAATTGAAATTTATATGTAGAGATAGTTATATAGATAGATATATGTTGATATTGAGAATTCGTATTCAATTCCCAAGATAGGGGTAGCAAAGAAGCTCCCGAGATTATAAATTATATCCACCTAATTTTTTTTTTCATGTTGTAAAGAGCGACACATTCCTCGGTGTGACAATACTACTTAAGCCAAGCCGGAAGTTGCGGTGAAAAAAAATGATTTGACTAAAAAATTTAATATCGAAGCAGTTAATTTTAATTTTGCACCGAAATATAATTATATCTCCGCATCGACGGTGCGGACCCGGGCGTTTGCGTGAAACCGAGACAGCTTGATCCTCGGATTTCGTACGACTTCTTGGTTAGCCCCTTGTCGGATTTGAACCGACGACTTACGCCTTACCATGACGTTACTCTACCGCTGAGTTAAAGGGGCCCCGGATCAGAAGTAATTTCGGGTTAAGTTCTTTCGGGCAAACCATTAGTTTTTGTCCCGTCTCTCTTCTCTTATTTTCTTCTCCCCCGCAACATCGGAACTTGATGAGACATAAGAGACTAGGTCTAATTTGAAGCACGAAGTAGCTACTTTCCCAAATTAGACACGTATATCTAGATATAAACCTATAAATCTATATATTTGTCTCTAGGTAGATCGGTTCATTTTCTATTCAACGGAGAGATTGGGAAGAGGAAGTAGAAAGAATAGAAGGAGAAAAAAAAAAGAATAATCAATTAATTTCTCTTCTGCCGCGTAACGTCAAGTAATCCCAATCTACTAATTGATAGGTTGACTTGGACTTTTTCGATCTCCGATCTGGAAAAACCTATATCTGATCCGCCGGTGAAACATGGGAAAGAAATTGATCAGTTTGAGCTCGCGACCAAGACCAAGCACCGTACCACTACCACAGGTAAACAATTGACGGTTTACTTTGCGGAGACAGGATTTGAACCTGTGACCTCAAGGTTATGAGCCTTGCGAGCTACCAAGCTGCTCTACCCCGCTTAGTTAATGCCTTCAATGTAATTATTATACATCTCTTGAATAATTACATTGAATATAATCACAAAAGGTTGTCTAATTCAGGGAATTAGACATCATTTGCGAGATAAGTAGAAAGAAAACTTTTCCTACCAACTCGACTTCAATACTCCAGGCAGCACGCAAGCGTGTGCCATTTCGCGAAGTACGTGTCTGGATAAGCCAAAGTCTCGGTAATTAGATCTGGGTCGTCCGGTTAGGGAGCACCGGTTATGGAGACGAACAGGTGCACTATTACGCGGTAGAGATTGCAATCTTTTGGAAATAGTTAGTTTATCCTGAATTGGCAAATTACTCTTAATCTGTCTTTTCAAAGATTGGCGGGTAACATCATATCTCTTCACCAATTTCCTTTTCTTTTTCTCTTTCTCAATGAGACTTTTCTTTGCCATAATTGATGAATCAGTAAGCAGGATTGGATTACTACTCTAAAATAAATTGAACTTGTAACCAAAAATTTATTTACCAATAACTAGAGGAGAAAGGATAAATTTCTATTTCTAATTATTGATAAATGGGTAGTCGGTCCCAAAATTGGCTCGTGTGTGAAAGGGAATGGGGGAAGGGGGTAAGCTTGACGCGGAAAGAGAAGACTTGATAGTCAACCAAAAAAAAATTAGCCAAATTTACCTGATGTAGATGCTATCAGAAAAGCTGCGTAGGTAAATATGTAACCTACGGAGAAGTGGGCTAGTCCCACCAGTCTTGCTTGGACGATAGACAAAGCGACTGGCTTATCTCTCCAGCGTATCACATTTGCTAAGGGTGTTCGTTCGTGGGCCCAAGCTAGGGTTTCAATAAGTTCTTGCCAGTAACCGCGCCAAGAGATTGGAAACATAAATCCAGTAGCCCACACGAGATGTCCAAACAGGAACATCCATGCCCATACAGATAAACTGTTCATACCGAAGGGGTTATAACCATTAATCAGTTGCGAGGAGTTCAGCCATAAATAATCCCTCAACCATCCCATTAAATACGTAGAAGATTCGTTGAATTGAGCAGCATTGCCTTGCCACAAGGTGATGTGTTTCCAGTGCCAGTAAAAGGTGACCCATCCAATGGTGTTCAGCATCCAGAAAACAGCTAAATAAAAGGCATCCCAAGCTGAGATGTCGCAGGTACCGCCTCGGCCGGGACCATCGCAGGGAAAACTGTAACCGAATTCTTTTTTATCTGGCATCAACTTGGAACCGCGCGCGTCTAATGCACCTTTCACTAAAATCAGTGTAGTTGTGTGTAGGCCCAAAGCGATGGCATGGTGAACCAAGAAATCCCCGGGTCCAATCGTTAGGAATAGCGAGTTGCTGCTGTTGTTGACAGCGTCCAACCAGCCGGGTAACCACAAGCCCCGACCGGCATTAGTCGCGGGACTACCCGCGGAGGATAAAGGCACATCGAAACCATACAATGTTTTACCGTGAGCAGATTGAATCCATTGAGCAAATATAGGTTCAATAAGAATCTGTTTTTCCGGAGTCCCGAAGGCTAGCATTACGTCGTTGTGAACATAAAGCCCTAGCGTGTGGAACCCCAGGAATAAACTAGCCCAACTTAAGTGAGCTATTATTGCTTCTTTGTGTTCTAACATTCTTGCTAAGACATTATCCTTATTTTGTTCCGGATCATAATCTCTAATAAAGAATATAGCTCCGTGCGCGAAAGCTCCTGCCATGATAAACCCGGCGATGTATTGGTGATGGGTGTATAGTGCGGCTTGAGTCGTAAAATCCTGTGCTATGAAAGCATAAGCGGGTAGAGAATACATGTGTTGTGCAACCAACGAAGTGACGACCCCTAAAGCGGCTAAAGCGAGCCCCAATTGAAAATGGAGAGAATTATTGACCGCATCATAAAGTCCTTTGTGTCCACGGCCCAACCTACCTCCCGGAGGGATGTGAGCCTCCAGAATCTCTTTGATGCTGTGCCCAATACCAGAGTTAGTCCTGTACGTGTGGCCGGCAATTATAAACACAACGGCAATGGCTAAGTGGTGATGAGCAATATCAGTTAGCCACAAACTTTGAGTCTGTGGGTGAAATCCGCCCAAAAAGGTTGGAATTGCTGTTCCCGCCCCTTGAGTACTATCAAACAAATGGCTACTAGAGTCGGGATTTTGCGCGTAGACACTCCACTGCCCCGAGAAGAACGGCCCTAATCCTTGGGGATGCGGGGTGGCAGTCAATAAATTATCCCATCTGACATGTCTACCCCTCGCTTCGGGAATAGCTACATGGACTAAATGCCCCGCCCAAGCCAAAGAACTCACTCCGAAGAGTCCTGAAAGGTGGTGATTGAGCCGAGATTCAGCATTTTTGAACCAAGAAATGCTTGGTTTCCATCTAGGTTGCAGATGTAACCAGCCAGCTAGTAAAAACGAAGCAGAAATAGCTAGTAAAAAGATAGCTCCAGTATAGAGATCTTGATTATTGCGCAGACCAATGGTGTACCACCATTGATACACGCCGGAATAAGCAATATTGACCGGACCCGCAGCCCCCCCTCGGGTGTAGGCTTCGACAGCTGGTTGACCAAAATGAGGATCCCAAATAGCATGAGCAATTGGTCTCACATGTAATGGGTCCCGCACCCATGTTTCGAAATTACCCTGCCAAGCCACGTGGAACAAATTCCCGGAGGTCCAGAGAAAGATGATAGCTAATTGACCAGAATGAGATGCAAATATTTTTTGGTAGAGGCGTTCCTCGGTAGTATCGTCATGACTCTCGAAATCGTGAGCAGTGGCTATACCGAACCAGATACGACGAGTAGTTGGGTCTTGGGATAGACCCTGGCTGAACTGTGGAAATCTTGATGCCGTAATGTTTCTCAAATCCTCCTAGCCATTATCCCACTGCAATGATTCTCGCCAGGAAGAACGCCCACGTTGTGGCGATTCCACCCAGAAGGTAATGAGTTACTCCCACGGCACGTCCCTGTATAATACTCAGGGCCCTAGGTTGGGTAACGGGAGCAACTTTTAATTTGTTATGAGCCCAAACGATGGATTCAATGAGTTCTTGCCGGTATCCGCGACCACTAAATAAAAACATTAGACTGAAAGCCCAGACAAAGTGAGCCCCCAGAAATGGAAGACCATACGCGGATAACGAAGAACCATATGATTGAATGACTTGAGAAGCCTGTGCCCACAGAAAATCTCGTAACCATCCATTAATCGTTGTTGAACTTTGTGCAAAGTTTCCCCCAGTGATATGGTTTACCACCCCTTGTTCGCCTACACTTCCCCAAACATCAGATTGCATCTTCCAGCTAAAGTGAAATATAACTACTGAAATGGAGTTGTACATCCAGAATAACCCCAGGAATACGTGATCCCAAGCAGATACTTGGCAGGTGCCTCCTCTGCCGGGACCGTCGCAGGGAAAACGAAAACCAAGATTTGCTTTGTCGGGTATTAGTCGGGAGCTGCGTGCAAATAAGACACCTTTTAATAATATTGATACAGTAACGTGAATCGTAAATGCGTGGATGTGGTGTACCAGAAAATCTGCAGTACCTAACGGAATTGGAGCCATGGCAACTTTGCCGGCTACGGCAACTAAGTTGCTGCCACCCCAGGTTAAGCTAGTACCCGCCGCCGCATTAGGCGCAGTTGATCCGGGAGCCAAGGCATGGGTATTCTGCACCCGCTGAGCAAATATCGGTTGTAACTGAATGGCGGTATCCGAAAACATATCTTGGGGACGCCCCAAGGCACTCATAGTATCATTATGGATGTATAAACCGAAGCTATGGAAACCTAGGAAGATGCAGACCCAGTTGAGATGTGAAATTATTGCATCGCGGTGTCGAATGACACGATCTAACAAATTGTTGTATTGAGTAGTTGGATCATAATCTCTTACCATGAAAATAGCTGCGTGTGCAGCTGCGCCAACTACTAGAAATCCCCCTATCCACATATGATGTGTAAATAGGGAAAGTTGTGTGGCATAATCGGTGGCCAAGTAAGGATACGGGGGCATTGCATACATGTGGTGGGACACAATAATTGTTAAAGAACCTAGCATGGCAAGATTGATCGCTAATTGAGCATGCCACGAACTCGTCAGAATTTCGTAGAGACCTTTGTGGCCCTCACCCGTGAAGGGGCCTTTATGAGCTTCCAGAATTTCTTTTGTGCTATGTCCGATACCCCAGTTGGTTCTGTACATGTGACCAGCTACCAAAAAAAGAACGGCAATAGCTAAATGGTGATGTGCGGTATCAGTCAGCCACAAACCACCCGTCACTGGGTTCAACCCTCCGCGGAAAGTCGAAGAATCTGAGTATTCTGACCAGTCGAGAGTAAAAAACGGGATCAATCCTTTTGCAAAACTCGGATACGCCTGAGCTAGAAGATCACGATTAAGAATGAGTTCATGAGGAAGGGGTATTTCTTTGGGGTCAACTCCTGCATCTAGTAGTTGATTAATTGGCAGTGAAACATGTATCTGATGCCCTGCCCACGCTAGAGATCCCAACCCCAACAGACCCGCCAAATGGTGATTTAGCATTGATTCAACATTCTGAAACCAAGCTAGTTTTGGAGCAGCTTTGTGGTAGTGAAACCAACCGGCAAAAAACATTAGTCCGGCAAAAATTGAAGCACCCACAGCTGTGCAATAGAGCTGTAACTCACTAGTTATTCCGGAAGCTCGCCAAAGTTGGAAAAATCCAGACGTTATCTGTATACCCTGGAACCCTCCTCCTACATCTCCATTAAGTATCTCTTGACCCACTATTGGCCAAACAACCTGGGCACTAGGTTTCACATGAGTAGGATCATTCAGCCACGCCTCGTAATTGGAAAAACGGGCCCCGTGAAAGTACATGCCACTCAACCAAATGAAAATAATGGCTAGCTGACCAAAATGAGCACCAAATATTTTACGGGATATATCCTCCAAGTCGTTGGTATGGCTGTCGAAATCGTGGGCATCAGCGTGTAGGTTCCAAATCCATGTGGTGGTACTGGGACCCTTAGCCAAATTTCTCGAGAAATGTCCGGGTTGGGCCCATCTCTCAAAAGAGGTTTTCACGGGATCCTTCTCCACCATAATCTTGACTTCTGGTTCTGGCGAACGAATAGTCATCGGGACTCTCCTCTCTTCGGACAGGGGATAGCAACAACCTACCAACGGAAGATACGAAACTTCTAAGAACTAGAGTTTTTGCCAACATGTAGTAATCTATTCCCTTTTCCCCCGAGTTTGAAACTCGAGCAGCTGCTATAAAGAAGTTATGCAGGGTAGGCGTTTGATGGTATTATTACACGCCCCAATAGTGCCTAATGGACTTGATAAGATTGATCATCCGTTCGGTAGGGAGAAGGGTGGCGAAGCGGATCAGGAACCTCTATCTATTAACTCTATTTGTTAACCTTTTCGTTTCATGCCGCTCCGCCTCCCCCACGGATTAATTAAACAAAGAAGAGCGTCCCGTAATTTTTAACCGATTCTGTGCTTCAATGTAATTACCAGGAGAAGGTGCTATTGCCTGTTTCCAATACTCAGCAGCTTGATCAAACCAAGCCTCCGAAATCTCTAAATTTCCTTGGTGAATGGCCTGTTCTCCTCGATCAGAATGGATGATTGTTTTTCAACCCCCTCCTTTAGAACCGAACTCGGGGGTTTCCCGCCTCATACGGCTCAGACAACTCTGTTATTGGCTTCTTGTCCCCTAACCAATAAATAGGGATTACTTTCAAACTTCGGAGGAACTAAGAATAGTCAGGTTTCTGATTTCATTCGTCTTGAATAAAATTTTTTCCGTACTCCCAGTTAAAAGAACAAGAGGAAAGGAGTAATAACCTCTTTCGGCACTAACTACCCCACCTCAATGTGAATTTTCTCTGGATCGGAGAAATTTTTCCTTTAGGATTTGATACTACACCGTGGTCCGTCACTTATTTTTTCTTCCAACCATCTCTACTACAGAGACAGATTGTATAACTTCTTTGATGGACCAATTTCATTGCATCGACCCAGATTTTCAATGACGAATCTTTACGGTGCTTTATTTCTCGATTCAATCAGTTATCCATAAGACAGTTAGGCTACCTCCCTCCTCCAAACCTGGATTGCTTCGAAAGAGGTCGAATCCCGCAGCTCGAGGCAGCTCCCGTTCGGAAGTATGCTTGGGGGAAGACCTTTTCATTGGTTGAGTATTTATAAACCGAAAAATCCTGAAGCACAGGTAGTCGCACGTGGTGACAGATCACAGCCATATTGTTAAAAGCTTGTGGCGGAGAAGAATTCCGCTCTGGCGCTTGAAAGTAGTATTCCAAAGCTCTCGCATGTTTTCCATTACTTGTATGAGTGAGGCCTATATTATGAAGTATGTAACTTCGGTCATAAGAATCAACCTCTAAACGCATGGCTTTGTAGTAGCTTCATAAAGCTTCTGCATATTCTCCTTCAGATTGGGCCGACATCCGTTACGGTTGCTTATACAAATAAGCCCCGGTTCGAAACCGTACATGAGGTTCCCAACTCATACGGCTCCTCCCGCTCGATTCGCGGAAAAAGAAGTAGCACTCGAGATGACCTAATTAGTTTCACTCCCAATTTGAAATTAAGCGGGGGTTAGTGTTTCATGAAACTGGTATCTAACCATCCTCCTTACAAAGGATTTTCTTGAGGCGGTTGCGTCATTCCCTCACGGCGGCAGCAGTAGCAACAAATCCTTCGTCAATTTATTCGTTCCCAACGTTTCGTTTTTCGAGGGGTTATTCACTTCAGCAATCTCCGATGATTTTAGGGGTATCCGAGCTGCAAACGGGATGGATGTTTGTTGCCCCAATCGCTATTGGTCGTTACCGCGACTTCAAAATTATCAAAAACAGGCGATATCTGTCTAAACCAAAAATTGCCGGAGATTTTGTATTGCCGATTCCTCCATGTGGTGCCCGCCCCCTCCCCGCGCTTACTCATGAAATTACCACGTATTACACATCAAATTATGGATTTAACCTCTTGCTTGCTTGATATCGAAATCCGTGGGAAGTGGGAGTCGTAGCTTCCGAGGTTGCATCAATCGTGGATACCCGACCGAAGGGTTTGTTTGGCAATGGAAACACACCTCTAGAAAAAGTGGGCTTATCGAAGCTGCAATTTAGTTAATTTATATTGAATAATTATAAATTGCTTGCCTTATCGAATCGCACCATCCCTATAGTACGTAGAAGCTTCCCTTTCTCTCTTAGTAGTAGGTAGGATTTGCGACAAAATATCCGCTAGAATTGTGAAAGTTTTGTCGATAAAGTTGTCATTTCTCTGAGATCTAGGCGTAATCAATTTCGACTCCTTGTTTTTTCTTTTTGCACCCCACAGTAGTACATCAATTGAGATTGCGAGGAAGAAGAAGTAGATTTGGTCGATGATATAGAAGGGGAAGTTAGTAAAGTGACAAGTCGTGTTGACTATTTCCTTCTTGTCTGATTTGTATTTCAAAGGAGAAATTGTTCTTAACTCCTACTCGTAAGTCACTTGTCATTTCACTATCTAAATCCTTAAAATATGTTGAATAACTTAATTAACGAACCCCAGGAAGGGTGGCTGAGCGGTTTAAGGCGTAGCACCGGAAATGCTAAGTAGATTTCTAGCTACCGAGGGTTCAAATCCCTCCCTTTCCTTTCTTTACTTTTACCTCTCCAAGGTTATCTTTCTTCTTTTATTCATCGAAATCTAGCTAAATTGCCAATTTGAGATAAACAGGCTGGAGTCGGGGTTTGGAGTCGAGCCGTCCGAAAAAGAAAAGCCGGGGGACCATCCCAGTAGAAGCAGTACGAGTTGGCAATCCCTTTTGACTGGGAATTCCGTTGAGGTGACGTGGACCGTTGATTCAGATAAATCGTCGTGTACCAAATTAAATTGCTCGAAACTAGAATATTTATCTCTGAAGCGAAAGATTAAAAATTAATTTCTGCTCGAAAAAGGTAAAAAGCTAGACCGAGAAACTTTCGTCATTTTATGAGTAATCTGCTTATCAAAATCCATCATACCAAGTCTTTTACCTGGGTTTTCATTGTAGAGGCTTCCAAATTATTTGATTAAATTTTTAATTTAATAAATGATCATTAAGCTTTGCGGGAGTAATACTCAACAACCAACAATTCATTTATATTCAAATTGACGGATTCTCGATCGGCAACACGATTCACCAACCCTGCTGGCCTGTCGCCTTCCGATAGGGAAAAAATCAAGTGATCCGGTATTTTGTCCCCTCCGGAAGACTTACCTCTCAGCGCATTACAAGAAGCTGGTCGATTTCGAGCAGTAGTAATATCTTTCGGCTTACAGCGATAGCTTGGTATATCTACAATACGATTGTTCACTAAAATATGTCTGTGATTAACTAACTGTCTAGCGGCAGGAATCGTGGAAGCCATACCTAAGTCAAAAATAACATTATCTAGACGCATCTCGAGTAATTGCAGCGGTACTTGGCCAGTTGAACCCCTAGTTTTTCTAGCGATACGTACATATTTGAGTAGTTAGCGTTCTGTTAATCCGTAATTGAAACGTAATCTTTGTTTGGCCTCCAAACGCACACAGAATTGAGAAATTTTCCTCGAAGCTGATTGATCGGTAGTAACTCGAAATTCTCCCAAGTTGGGTGTTTCACCCTTACCCGTAAACCCCGGTAAATTCTTTAGACGACGTAGCATTTTCAGACGAGGTCCTCGGTAGCGAGACGTGAAAACTCCTTTTCTGTAAACGTTTTATAGCTGGAGAAGAAACTTGCAGGATCAATAATCTATTACTGCTGGCGGAGAAAATAAAAGTCAGTCAGGATTGATGTCTGTGACAATCATAACATATGAGTAGGAACTAGCAACTATTCAACTTGTTACCAACATTTGAGGAGGAGGTGGAGGAGAGGGAGTAGGGGGGGGGTATGCAGAAACTACCCGCGATTCGTAATGCAAAATAAATACGTTATAGCATATCCATTTATATAAAAATTTCAGCAAGGAAAAATCAAATTGATTGGCGAATGTATTGCTTCAAGTAGTACATTCATATATACTTCTATAATGGAAACTCAATTTATGAGAAGCAATTAATTTGTTGTCGACAGGTTGAGTTACATGCATTTTTCACTTGAGGTGCGGGATTGGAAAAAAAAAAAGACGAATTTTTTTTTACTAGTTAAAGGCCTAATAAACTAGAAAGATGTGTGGGCAGTTTCTGTCATGGTTATGGACTATTTTGAATTGGGAATGGAAAAAATGGCGTCAGTTTAGGGTAGGCGGATTAGATTAGTAGGTGTAAGCACACCGAAAATTTTCAGACGCATCATCTGGTTATCTATCTCTTCTCATCAATTCGTTGGGGCCTAAGGGGTGGGGATATGGCGGAATGGTAGACGCAGCGGACTCAACCAGATTGAGCCTGGGTATGGAGACGTATCAAGTGGCAGCCCCCAGATTCAGGGGAACCTGGGACCGTTTATCGGGCAATCCTGAGCCAAATCTTGTATTACTCAAATGAATTTCGGGCGATAAGGCAAGATAGGTACAGAGACTCGACGGGGGCCATTCCAACGAGCAGTCTATTAGTTACTAGTTCTCGAAATAACTGAATATCTAACTTTTTCGTGTGATTAACTGCATGGGGTAAAATGTAGAAGTGTAAGACTGAGACCTAGTAAAGAAAGGAAATTTCAATTTTTTTCTTCTCTATTTGGACGCAGACCCCTCAGTTTGGGGCCAGCATTCATTCACAAACTCGAGATTATGTTTGTACTTAGTAATGAAATGCTAAGTAAAGTCCTTCTAATTTCTACTACCGCTAGTCCGCATATCTCCCTTCCACCTGTTGCGGGATCCCACTCCATTCCAATAGAAACTATTCGACAAGCGAGCCGGTGACGAAAAATGAGACTTTCGTGAATGGAGGTAGAGTCCCATTCTACGCACTTAGTGAAAGTAGGGAGTAGCGGCGCAAGTTGCAGTAGAACGAAAATCCGTTGGTTCACAGGACCGTGAGGGTTCGACTCCCTCTATCCCCAACGAGACACTTCGACTAATTCGGGTTGTTTGAATCCACACAAATTGGTCGGGAGCAAAATACAGAACGGAAACCGCTTCAACTTATTCTCTTGCGACCTCTTCAAGAAACTTTGCAGGTGAGCCACTCAGGCTTTTAATATGCATGAATGGCTCAATCGAGCCCCCTCCAGACTTCATTCCTTATTAACTGTTCGTATCAAACAGATCGATAAAGACGAGATCAACGATTTGACTAGGCAAAAAACTGGAGTTGAAAAATATACCTAACTTATTTTTAGTTGAGTTTCATCTGCAAATTAGTTGGCCGAGATAGCTCAGTCGGTAGAGCAGAGGACTGAAAATCCTCGTGTCACCAGTTCAAATCTGGTTCTTGGCATCTAAATGGTTTAGTAGATAGGTCGAACCAGTTCTGGTATTATTATTATAGAGAACCAACCAACCCTGAAGTAGCTAGCCGAAAACCAGTAAGTATCTTAAAAACTGGGTGGGTTACTCAAGAGCTTCGCTTGGTAATCGTAAACAGCTTCGATTAAAATTAGGTGGTAATGGTGGATTGAAATATAAGTTTTCAGATGAGACCAATCTTTTCTTTTTTCCACTTCCATACAAATTAATAGGCATCACAAATTAATAGGCATCACAAATTAATAGGCATCCTGTAACTCGTAGAAGTTCGGTACGACGTAATCTTTACGTAGAGGCCACCCTACCCAACTTTCAGGCATCAGTATACGCCTAAGGTGGGGATGACCCTGATGGATTATTCCCAGCATATCGTAGGATTCACGTTCTTGGAAATCGGAACTTTTCCAAACCCAGTAAATCGAAGGTATTCTAGGGTTTTTTCTTGAAACAAAAATTTTTGTACATACTTCCTCGGGTTGATCCGGCTGATCTCGCATTTGTGTCAGATGATATACACTGACTAAAGATCCTCCCGGTGCCGAGTCGTAAGCACATTGGGAGCGCAGGTGATTGAAACCGTAAGCATATGGGGCAACAGCGACAGACAACCACTCCTCCGACTTGACTTGCAAAGTCTCGACACCCCTGTAATCATAACCCAAAGGTCGATGGGAAAACTTGTGTCTAGTTGACCAAGCGGATAATCGACCCCGCGTCTCGATATTGAACTTGTCTTTATTGATAGTATTCATATTGGTTAATACCTCTTTTTCCTTTATCCATGTATGAAATAAAATCTAGTTATTTGCCTACTTTTAGTATTTATTTCTCAGACTTATCTTTAAGCTTCTGAAAGTTTTCCGAGAAAGTATTTGATAAGAGTTTTGTGTCACAATTAGTTAATTCTTGATTGTATCCACCTATATGGGTGGTAGGTACAGAACCGAGTCGATGATTCATACTGGGGTATTTCGTTCGGGTGGGGCGGGAAGACCGATCTATGAAACTTCCTCTAGCAATTTTCTTACGGAGTTTTGTTACGGCATCAATAATAGCTTCAGGTTTGGGTGGACAACCCGGCAAATAAATATCAACGGGAATTGATTTATCTACCCCGCGAACGGTGCTGTAGGAATCTGTGCTAAACATGCCTCCTGTAGTGGTGCAAGCTCCCGTAGCGATTACATACTTCGGATCAGGCATTTGCTCGTAGAGTCTTACGAGGGACGGGGCCATCTTCATGGTTACAGTGCCGGCGGTAACAATTAGGTCTGCCTGTCTAGGACTGGATCTGGGTACTAGACCGTACCGGTCGAAATCAAATCGTGAACCAATTAGGGAGGCAAATTCAATGAAGCAGCAGCTGGTGCCATATAGAAGTGGCCACAAACTGGAGAGTCTGGACCAGTTGGAGAAATCACTGATGTTAGCTAAAAAAATTGAATTTGACACACCCCACTCAGGGAGGGGAGGCTCCACCGAATTGAGGGGGATATCTACACCGCGGGGTTTGACTCCCCCTCTGCCACCTTCACCCGAAAGTTCGGAAGTTGACACCATTCCGATGCTCCTTTTCGCCATGCGTAAACCAAACCAACTACTAGTATAAAAATGAAAATGATCACTTCGACGAAAGCAAATAGTCCCAATTCCCTAAAAGATACAGCCCAGGGATAGAGAAATAAAGTTTCGACGTCGGAGACTGCGAGAACCAAGGCAAACATGTAATAACGTATCTGAAATCGAATCCAAGTATCTCCCTTCGGCTCAATGCCCGACTCGTAACTAGTTAACTTCTCTGGTCCTTCCCGAGTGGGAGCAATGAATCTGGGAATCGAAAAAGCTAAATATGGAATAGATATAGATACGAGCAGGAAAATCCAGAAGGAGTCATATTGGTGGAGCAAAAATATTTGCATACTCCTTTCGCCTCAATTCTTTTAATTTAGTTGATAAACTTGTAGCTAAATGAAATGGTGTCGACCTAGAGTAGGGAATAGGCGGATTGGCGAATAACCGTTGTTTCGCTACACTGTAATAGGTTTAGCACGTATAACCCCTCTGGAGAACTGAATTGTAATTCCAATTTGATTATACTGGTAGTTAGCCCATCAGTAATGAGAAGTAGAAAAAGGTGTTAGCTTTCTATTTTCGAGAATGACAATGTCGGATTCCTAGTGGGAAAATTGCGTGATTCGTAAATTTCAACAGATTGCTTGTACATTTTCCCGATTTAGTTAGTGATTAACTGCATCAAAGAACTGACATATTTTATTACTTCCCCTTCCTTTTATTAAGGATGGAGAAGCTCAGTAATTTAGATGTGATAATATAGTCATTTAAATAGACAACTTAAATTGATTGATTGGACATACGGTGTGCCAGGGACCTCCCACCCTTTTTTCTTTTCAAGTTAGGGCTATACGGATTCGAACCATAGACACTCCCGGTCATGCAGATCGGAATATAAAGAAGTGTTCTTGAACTGCTTGGCGAACCCAACATGCCACTTCTACGGCATAGGCCTCTCCCACCAGCTGCTCCCCAATCTAATTTAATTGGGAGAAACAAACAATTGCTGATGCACCAACCTCGTTTCTCCCAAACAGAAAAAAAAAAAGGAAAAGGGAAAGAGGGAAGGGTTCCATATGCCCAACCTATTTCTTCTTTTCCTTCCAAAAATCCCTCTTTTTTAGGAATTACAGAAGTATTTTGAGAAGGTTACTAATGCCGTGTTGACACAGGTTCGCCTCTGGGGATATAGATCCACCTCGCAATATCAAAGAGTCTCTGTCGCTTGGAGGGAGTATACGACACTTTACCCGAAAGGTCGTGAGATGAAGAAGAGATCTCGCCTGGGGTCCTCGTGTCGTTCCCACAATCTTCAGCATTGGATAAACTACTTATCCACCATATCAATTTCTAGGGATTGACTTCTGCTGGTCAATATCCATCTGTCATGCTACTGTTCTTTCGTATCTTTCATTGTAAGTGAGACAGAAAATTATCATGCAGAGTTTTGCACGAGTCCGAGTCGTTGAGTTTCGACAAATCTTCTACATCGGCGCACGTGTAAACGAGGCGCTCTACCGCTGAGCTATAGACCCTGATCCGTTTGATCATATGTGAAAAACAATTGATTGGTATCAATTAATTTCTGTCAAGTCAACGAATCGGTTTGGAAGATAAAAAATCTATATACATAGATGGGATCTGATATTTTTTAAGTGGTGAAACATGCGGTTGTGTCTAGCTACCCCTTCGGTTATAATGGAAATACCCATACGTGAGTCACACACCTCGGTAAATAGATATATAGAAAGTGTTGTAGGATAAATTGATGGCGGCCTACTTGACTCAGCGGTTAGAGTATCGCTTTCATACGGCGAGAGTCATTGGTTCGAATCCAATAGTAGGTAACACTTACTAGATACCGCGATGATTAAATTGGTATCTAATAAGTTTTACTGTATATAAGATATGAGACACATCAAAGATTTTTGCGCGTAGCGTGGTAGTAGTATCGTAAGACTACCAAGAAACCTAGTACTCTTGGGCTTAGAAAAGACGCGTCAAGCAGCATTTGAAGCTTCTAGTCTGGCCTTCGCTCTCTTAAATGCCAAGTTGGTTTCTATTACTCTTTTCTTGCCTTCTGCTTCAGCTGAGTCAGCCTGAGCCATCTGAAAAGTTCTTCGAGCTTCGTCGGGATCAATTTCGGTAGCTCTTTCCGCTTCGTTAACTAATATTGTTACCCGATTGTTATCTATCATCGCGAAGCCGCCCATCAGCGCCATTGCAGACCACTGTCCATCATGACGTATTTTTGAAACTCCCATATCCAAAGCTGTAAGAAGCGGCGCATGATTGGGTAGTATACCAATCTGACCACTATTGGTGGATGAAACGATTTCCAAAACCTCGGAATTCCAAACTATTCGATTAGGGGCCATTACGCGAAGATTCAATACCATCTCTTTTATTGATCCTCCGCTTGTAAAGCCGCAGCTTTTGCGGTGGCTTCGTCGATATTACCAACTAAGTAAAAAGCTTGTTCAGGGAGATTATCCAACTCTCCAGGAAGAATCATTTGAAATCCCTTAATGGTTTCTAATAAACTGACGTATTTACCCGGAGAGCCAGTGAAAACTTCTGCCACGAAAAGAGGTTGTGATAAGAAACGTTCTATTTTTCGAGCCCTAGCTACCGTCAGGCGATCTTCTTCGGATAATTCGTCTAGTCCGGGAATAGCTATAATATCTTGAAGTTCCTTGTAACGTTGCAAAGTCTGTTTAACTCCCTGTGCCGTGTCATAATGCTCCTCACCCACAATCCAAGGCTGTAACATAGTCGAGGTCGAATCCGGCGGGTCTACGGCTGGATAAATACCCTTTGCTGCTAATCCCCTCGAAGGCACAGTAGTAGCGTCTAGGTGTGCAGATGTCGTGGCGGGAGCCGGGTCAGTCAAATCATCCGCAGGTACGTAAACAGCTTGAATGGAAGTTATTGATCCCTCCTTGGTGGAAGTAATTCTCTCCTGTGATGATCCCATTTCTGTACCAAGGGTCGGTTGATAACCCACGGCGGAAGGCATCCTACCCAGTAACGCCGAGACCTCCGATCCCGCCTGGACGAAGCGGAAAATATTGTCAATAAATAGGGGTACATCTTGCTTGTTAACATCTCGGAAGTATTCCGCCATTGTTAGAGCGGTTGAGCCAACTCTCATACGAGCTCCCGGTGGTTCATTCATCTGACCATAAACCAGAGCCACCTTTGATTCCGAAATATTTTGTTCGTTAATAACTTTTGATTCTTTCATTTCCATGTGAAGGTCATTACCTTCACGTGTACGTTCTCCTACCCCACCAGATACGGATACACCTCCATGAGCTTTCGCAATATTATTGATTGATTCCATAATAAGAACCGTCTTTCCAACTCCAGCCCCACCAAATAACCCGATTTTCCCGCCTCTCCGATACGGAGCTAAAAGATCCACAACTTTTATACCCGTTTCAAAAATTGATAATTTGGTATCCAACTGGGTAAATGCCGGGGCGGACCTGTGAATCGGAAATGTCGTACTACTTCGTACAGGACCTAAATTATCTACGGGTTCGCCGAGGACGTTGGATATTCGCCCAGGAGTAGTTTCACCAACGGGAACACTAAGGGGGGCTCCCGTATCAACAGCACCCATACCTCTCATCAAACCGTCTGTAGCACTCATAGCTACGGCCCTTACTTCGTTATTGCCTAATAATTGTTGGACCTCACAAGTAACATTAATCTCTTGACCTGCTGGATTTTGTCCCTTGACTATTAGTGAGTTGTAGATATTGGGCATTTCCCCCGGCGAGGAAGCTACATCCAACACTGGTCCAATGATCTGGGTGATGTAGCCCACGTTTTTTTCCACCAATTTGGAAATTTCGAAGGAGAGAGAACTGGTTTTCATAGCTATACTTTTTCGGTGTATTATCTTTATTTGATTACTGAATCGATGGAAATATGTGGTATTTCGTCGTTGAGTGGTCAACGGGAAAGAGGGAGTCAATCGTCCCCTTCCCACTCACTCCCCTTTATTTAAATTTGTTTCGAAGATATAGCTGTAGGTAAATGAAATGGGGGGGGGGGCAAACCGCAGATAGAGGAAACTTCTTCCTCGTTTTTTATACAATCGATAGATTGATGAAATCTACGCTCCACCACCAAAAAAAAGTATTACTGGGGTGCGCATCCTTCTCTTTTTCAAACAAGATTGACCATTAAACGCGAGGGATTGGCAATTACTTAGTTCGTATTCTATCGACCAGTCTAACCGCGAAGAGATTCCCGAGTCAATGTATTGGGATGAATCAGAATGCTGCTTCTTAAGCAGTTTCTGTAAGAAAACAGATTGATTAGTTGCACCCCGCGTGAGGCGCGGTATAAAATGATAATGTTCCATGCTTGAAATGGAGTTTTGGGAGGTATAAGTATCATGCGCGGGTTGAACTATATCCACTTCGCGTTTCACATCGAAATCGAAATACTCTACCTATGCCGAGCAGATCTCATCTTTGCAAGATTTACTAATTTAGTCATAGGGAGGAACAAACCCATGTCACCACAAACGGAGACTAAAGCAGGTGTTGGATTCAAAGCTGGTGTCAAAGATTACCGATTGACCTATTACACCCCCGAATACAAGACCAAAGATACCGATATCTTAGCAGCCTTCCGAATGACCCCACAACCCGGAGTACCAGCTGAGGAAGCCGGAGCTGCGGTAGCTGCGGAATCCTCCACGGGTACGTGGACCACTGTATGGACAGATGGGTTGACCAGTCTTGACCGTTACAAGGGCCGATGCTACGATATCGAACCCGTCGCTGGGGAGGAGAACCAGTATATTGCGTATGTAGCTTATCCTTTGGATCTATTTGAAGAAGGCTCCGTCACCAATTTGTTCACCTCCATTGTAGGTAACGTTTTCGGATTCAAGGCCCTACGCGCCCTACGCTTGGAAGACCTTCGAATCCCTCCTGCTTATTCTAAAACTTTCATTGGACCGCCTCATGGTATTCAGGTCGAAAGGGATAAACTGAACAAATATGGACGCCCCTTGTTGGGATGTACAATCAAACCAAAATTAGGTCTATCTGCTAAAAATTATGGTAGAGCCGTCTATGAATGCCTTCGTGGTGGGCTTGATTTCACAAAGGATGATGAAAACGTAAATTCCCAGCCATTCATGCGTTGGAGAGATCGCTTCTTATTCGTAGCAGAAGCCCTTTTCAAATCCCAGGCTGAAACAGGCGAAATCAAGGGGCATTACTTAAATGCTACTGCAGGTACTTGTGAAGAAATGTTGAAGAGAGCTGTTTTTGCTAGAGAGTTGGGTGTACCAATTGTCATGCATGACTACCTGACCGGAGGGTTTACCGCAAATACCAGCTTAGCTTTTTACTGCAGAGACAATGGACTGCTTCTTCATATTCACCGTGCGATGCATGCTGTGATCGACAGACAACGAAATCACGGCATACATTTTCGTGTATTGGCCAAAGCGTTACGCATGTCCGGTGGGGATCATATACACGCCGGAACTGTAGTAGGCAAACTGGAAGGGGAACGAGAAGTCACTTTGGGTTTCGTCGATTTACTCCGCGACGATTATATTGAAAAAGATCGTAGCCGTGGCATCTATTTCACACAAGATTGGGTATCTATGCCGGGTGTACTCCCCGTAGCTTCGGGGGGGATCCACGTCTGGCACATGCCCGCTCTAACCGAAATCTTTGGGGACGACTCCGTCTTACAGTTCGGTGGAGGAACCTTGGGACATCCTTGGGGAAACGCACCTGGTGCGGTAGCCAACCGAGTCGCATTAGAAGCTTGCGTACAGGCTCGTAATGAGGGTCGCGATCTCGCTCGTGAAGGTAATGAAATTATTCGTGAAGCTAGTAAGTGGAGTCCGGAATTGGCTGCTGCATGCGAGATATGGAAAGCAATCAAATTTGAATTCGATACAATTGATACGTTGTAAATAGATTCGAATTTTCGCAGCTATTTGCTACTGGCATCTGTTCCGCAACAGTTGTGAGACATACCAGGAGTATCGGGAAAGAGTTAATTTTTCCCATACTCCTAATATAACTATAACACGCAATACATCTCAAGGTTGGTTAATCAATGATGGAAACTGGGAAGCACATAGTCTCGAAATGTGAATCCGAGGGTTCGAATCCCTACCAACTCGTATTGCAAAATTACGGGATACGAACGAGTAGTCTGAAGTTAGACCCAACATTTTACTTTATCAGAAATTGGAAACACCTTTATCATGCTTAGTTTCACAGCATATTTCTTCGTTTGCTTTGTTGGATAATAGAAATTAAACATCTACAATATAATCGATTTGATGGATAACTAGTCAATTGCCAATTATTTATTGGGTCAATGAACTTGGATTTAGTCCCGATCTGTTGATACCTACCTCAATTGGAGGAAAAGTTCGTCATATCCTGAAAAATCTATTTAAATTTTATCTTTTCCGTGGGCTAAAGGGAAACAACAGATGAGGAGATTTTTACGTCTGCAATAAATTGGTTTGAAGATAAGCGCAAATTTGGTGGATTGATTGGAGCTTTCCCCGAAGAAGCTACGAGAGGTTCCATCTCAACTGAAAAAGAAAGAGAGAAGCGGATAAATGTTAATACAAATAGAGGATTATGGGCTCGATGCGATAACTGTGGAAACATGCTTTATTTGAAATTTTTGAAACAGAATAGAAGTGTTTGTGAAGAACGTGGCTATCATCTTTCAATGAATAGTATGGAAAGGATCGAACTTTTAATTGATCGCAACACATGGATTCCCACGAATGAAGACATGACTGCAAAAGATGTTTCAGATTTTTTCGACGAGGATTCTCACCAGAATCGCGTAGCTGTTTCTCAGGAAAAAACGGGTTTAACCGACGCTGTTCAAACAGGTATAGGTTATCTAGATGGAACACTTATTGCACTTGGTGTTACGGACTTCCACTTCATGGGGGGAAGTATGGGTTCCGTCGTGGGTGAAAAGATTACTCGCTTAATCGAATATGCCACGGACAAATCTTTGCCGTTGGTTTTAATTTGTGCTTCTGGGGGGGCGCGTACGCAGGAAGGAACGTTGAGCTTGATGCAAATGGCTAAAATTTCTTCCGTCTTGCAAATTCATCAAGTTCAAAAAAAGTTGCTTCATATATCGATTCTTACCTATCCAACCACGGGGGGTGTCACTGCTAGTTTCGGCATGTTGGGGGATATAATTACTGCCGAGTCCAAAGCATATACAGCATTCGCCGGTAAAAGGGTAATTGAATAAACATCGCGCCAAAAGATACCTGATGGCTTTCAAGCAGCTGAATCTTTATTTGATAATGGGCTACTCGATTTGATCGTTCCACGTAATCTCTCGAAGGGTGTTTTGGGCGAAATATCTGATCTTTATTCATCAGCTCCTTATAGAAAAAATTGAATTCGTTCCAAACTTTATTTTTCGTATTTTCAAATCAACCACATCTTACCCCCTTACCAATAAATGGGAAAACATTTGTTATTTCCGTTTTTTTCTTGTTGTAAGAAAAAAAAAGTTGTCGGATCTTTTGGTGTCGGCGTACTCGTTCCCTCCCTGAGAAACCCCAGAAAATGAGAAATCCAAATTAGATTATTTTAGCGAAAGCTAGGAAACCCCTTTTCTTTATGGAACAAAAGGAATATCATTAGATATTAGAAAGAAGAGTGAAACGGAGATATATTGTTGTATAAATAAATTTCTTCTTTTCTTTATTGTAGTTGAGGTAATTTTATCATGGCAGCATCTTATCTACCCTCCATTTTTGTACCCTTAGTTGGTTTGGTTTTTCCAGCAGTTACAACGGCTATTTCATTTCTATATATAGAGCGGGATGAAATCCTATAATTTTTTCTTTTCATTTTTTTCGGAGACGGAGCAAGCTGCTCGGTGGCTTTGTGATACTAATTGAATTTGAAGTCTAGTCTCAGATAATAGTTAATCGATATGAATTCCATCTTGGTGGTTATCTCTGTCCCAACAAGCTCAAGAAAGAATGCTGCTCCAATCAATCTATGTCTCATTCTCATTTTATATAGAAATGAGATATAGATTGATTATGTTTTTTTAAAGTGAGATGCATGTAGATAACTACCCCATAAGCTTGAACCCCCTCTCCTGGTACTTCATCATCAAACGTGGATGCAGCAGAAACAGGCGGAAGTAATGGACTGGAAAAGACAGGGAAAACAAAATTGATGACAAAATGGCTAATCCATTTATTATGCAATCTGTGAGGAAATAGTAATGAATTGCCGCTCAAAGTGGATCCAAGTAGATTTCATAAGAGGTTCTCGTACATTTGCGAATTCATGTTGGGCCTGTATCCTTGTCTGCGGTGCAACAGGTTTTTTACTAGTGGGATTTTCTAGCTGCTTCGGGAAAGATCTGATCCCCGGACTTTCATCCGAACACGTTGTTTTTATCCCACAGGGCGTTGTTATGTGTTTTTACGGGATTGCAGGCCTCTTTCTCGGGCTGTATTTGTGGTGTACTGCGTTTCGGAATGTGGGAGGCGGTTACAACTTGTTTGATAAGCGAGAAGGATTTTCTTCCATCTTTCGGTGGGGCTTTCCCGGAAAGAATCGCCGTATCCACGTTCGGTTTGTACTGAAAGATGTGGAAGCGATTGGATTGGAAAGTAGGGAAGGCTTCTATCCACGTCGGATTCTTTACTTGAGAGTGAGGGGTCGGCGAAATATCCCACTAACTAGGATCGGTGAAGGTTTAACCTTAGGAGATATGGAAGAAAAAGCCGCCGAACCTGCTCGTTTCCCGCGTGTATCGATTGAAGGTTTCCAAAATTTATTGAAATTAAGAGCTGGATGATTTACGAAGGAATGCAAGGCTACTGGAGCAGCAAAAAGGAGAGGAGGGATAAATTTCGAGAGGAGGGGGGGGGGGCCAATTGAAAGACGGGGTAGCCTAATCCTAATTACGGGAATTCATCTGATTAGTCTCGCACTTCGCTTATTTCCTCCTCCTGATTGATAGATAGTTACAGTTAATATATGCGATTACATTACTGGAAACGAAGAATTATTCGACGGCTTCTTAGTACTCCACATCGTTCCCCGGATAGAGCTTATGAGGCTAGTAAGCAACTACAGCCCCTGATAAACGACTCCTCGCTTCTCACGCGAATAGAATCACCCCCTTCAACACCGGAGGAGTTGTCGCGGACCAGGGCGGCGCCTATAAAAACGGTATCCAAGACATCTAGATATCTAATATATTGCAGTCTCTTGGAACACAGATTTAGCCTATCTCTTTTGGGAATGCAAAAAGACCTAAGACTTATCTTCGGGACAAGGCTCCTTGGATTGCTTCCAATTGGGTGCCATTACGCAAACAGTTTCTTGACAAAAATTTGTTTGAATACGTCTCTTTCGCCGAACCTCCCAGATACTTCGCTTTTCCAAGATATATCTTCAAAATCTAGCCAAAATTGTTACACGAATGGTGAAACAGTCAGTAAACAAACAAAAATAGTTAGTTTCTCAGAAGATAAAATCGAAAATGATTTTCCTTTTGTAAAAAGATGCGTCTTTTACAAGTTGAGTAATATAGAAAAAATAAATAGGAAATTAGCTTGGATTGAAGCGACTTCAAATGAGTTTGAAACTAAGAGGGCACGTTGTTCCGCAAACTTTATTTCATTTCAACCTACTAAAAAAGTGATTGATAAATCATTTACTTACAAATCAGCAAATTTTCCGTCGGCCTATGAATCCATTAGTTTGGTGCCTCGGTCTGTAACTCGGACTTTATCCAGGTTCAGGGCGGAATTAACAAATCAATCAAGTGTGTTAGTACATGATGATTTTGATTTGGCTAAAAACCAAGCATTAGTTTCCCTTCAATATGTTGGGTGTTTTCTGCTTCTCCCCCTCACGATTCCAATCAGTTTCAAAAATTGGTTTTTAGAGGCTTGGGTTAGAGGTTGGTGGAACATTACTCAAACTCAGGTATTTATCAACCCCCTTCAAGAGGAAAAGGCTCTGAAGCAGCTCCGAGAAGTAGAAGCATTGCTCTGGTTAGATGACGCGACCGAACATTTGGCAGATACGCAGTTGCAAAATTCTGATGCAAACGCATATGACGAGACTACCCAATTGGCAATAATGTATAACGAACTGAATATTCAGCTACTGCTGCAGTTAGTAACCGATGTAATTAGCGTCGCCATCCCAGCTTTAGTGTTTATAACGGGTCGAAAGAGACTTGCAGTTCCAAATTCCCGGATTCAGGAGTCATTTTATAGTTTGAATGACACGATGAAAGCGTTTTCCATTCTTTCACTAACTGATTTATGTGTAGGATTCCACTCGCCCCATGGGTGGGAAATAGTAATAGGCTCCTTCTTCGAACATTTTGGCTTAATCCCCGATAAATATGTAATTTCCTGCCTCGTCTCAACCTTTCCCGTTATTTTAGATACAATATCCAAATATTGGATTTTTCGTCACTTGAATCGCACATCTCCCTCGATTGTAGCAACTTATCATACAATGAGTGGGTGACAACCACTTCTCTGAATTTGCATCTAGTGGGCTGGACCAGTTCATCCATTTGGGTTATTTGCACCCCTCCCCCTCCTCTCGTTTGCCACCTGCTAATAGTGATCGAGAGATTGTGGAAGGGGAAAGAGTTGGAATAAGAAGAAATTAATTGCTACCAAGCGGCGTCAACTGATGACCCCGTTTGTACAAAGACTTGAGACTAATAATCAATCTACGCAACGAAGAATTACGAATAATTGGGTAAAAAAATGTTGGATTCTGTCACTTGCAGTATCGATCGGTTTCGGTGAATTAAACTGTCCATCTGTATCAAATGCATATCCGATTCTTGCGCAACAGAATTATGAGAATCCCCGAGAAGCTACGGGGCGTATTGTGTGCGCCAATTGCCACCTAGCCAAGAAACCTGTGGATATTGAGGCCCCGCAATCCGTTCTTCCCGATACTGTATTTGAAGCAGTTGTTAAGATTCCCTACGATACGTAGATAAAACAAGTACTCGCAAATGGGAAAAAAGGCGGATTGAATGTCGGCGCCGTTCTCATTCTACCAGAGGGGTTCGAATTGGCTCCTTCTAATCGCATCCCAGCCGAAATGAAAGAGAAGTTGGGAAAATTGTCGTTTCAGAGTTACCGTCCCGGCAAAGGAAATATAATTGTCGTAGGACCGGTGCCGGGCAAATTATACAGCGAAATCATATTTCCGGTTATCTCACCGGATCCTGGTACTAACAAAGAAGCTCATTTTCTTAAATATCCCATTTATGTTGGGGGGAACAGGGGGAGGGGACAAATCTACCCAGATGGGAGCAGGAGCAACAACACGGTCTATACTGCTTCAGTAACAGGAAAAATAAAGAAGATTGTTCGTAAAGAAGGAAGGGGTGGATACGAAATCACTATCGAAGAGTCATCTGAGAGTCGTGAAACAACTGATACCGTCCCTCCCGGCCTCGAGCTCATCGTTTCGGAAGATGAGTTCGTTAAGGCCGATCAGCCACTGACTAATAACCCCAACGTTGGCGGATTCGGTCAGGGAGAGGTCGAAATCGTACTCCAAGACCCGTTGCGTATTCGAGGTCTCATAGCTTCTTTTGCGTCGGTTGTCTTGGCACAGATCTTTCTCGTGCTTAAGAAGAAACAGTTTGAGAAGGTGCAGTTGGCAGAAATGAATTTCTGATTGCCTACTTCTTCTGCTTCTCGTTACCCCTCCCGCGGTTAAATAACCCGATTGATAATTGCGTATGTAAAAAGAGATTTCCACTTGTCTTTTTCTTAGTCAATGGTTGGATAGCCGCGTGGAAAGTGTTGATTGCGTCGACTGTGGCTTTGTTGATGGTCTCAACGATGTCGACACCATCAACAAAGCCACAGCCGACGCAACCGGCTAACTTTTTCACCGACAAGTCCCCCAGTTCGACTCTATCAAGTCTGAACTGGGGCACGGAAGATGCAGTGGTGGGTGGAGAGGTAGGCCGCAAATATGAGTAGGACGAGTTGGGGAAATTGCTACTATATGTAGGTAAGGAAATATAAGTAAAAAGAAACTTCATTTGTTAGTTCGTCGAAATAGAAGTTGCACCCGAAAACCTATTGATTGATCGGATTATATCAAACTAGTTTTTTATCCCAGACTGAAATACCTCCCCCAAACTGAAATAGTATTTCCTTATTTTACACTATGATTGAAAAAAATGTAGAAGGAACTCTTCATTCTAGTTCTCACTTCAAGCCCCGATCGATTCTTTAGATAGAAAAGAATCGGTCAACCCGTCTACTCGAAAGAAGCGTCGTGGAGCTGAAGTACCGGTAAGTCTGAGCATTACGTTACGTCCGGTCGACGAATCGACTACAATTCAATCTACCAATAATCCGTTTCTATCTAACTAAATAGAGACATATTCACTTGAACCGCTTTTTTCTTCTCCCTCTTTAGGTAAGAAGAGAAGAAAAAACGGAGACTTCGCTTGTAGCATTCGGCAAAATTTTATCGGTCAAGCGGCAGTTATTATCGAGGGGACGACCCCAACCCCGAGTAAGCCCCATAAGAGGATATCCCTGACGAACCTATCACAAGTGTACCGGCTACAGTACCTACCAACCACGGGGGAATCCTTCCAGTGGTATTTGTCATCTGCGCCACCTCCTTACCCCCTACTTCTTCGTCTTCATCATCCGGTCTCGACTCGAGACATGAACAGTCACAAATAATTAGGATCTTGATCTTTTTCAAACAATTCTCTTTAGTTTCTAATTGAAGAAGTAATTAGAAAATAGAACGGCAAGTACGAAAATCAGTAATAATCCCCGATAAAGGCTTGTACGATTCGATTCTACACTCTGTTTATTTGGATTCGGTTGTGTCGTAGATTCGGAGCTCACTAAAAACTATCTTTGAATGAATTGCATAGCTGATATGGACCCCAAAAAGAAAACAGTAGGTACAGCTAAACCGTGAACGGCTAACCACCTAACAGTGAAAATCGGATAAGTTTTATCTAAAGCCATTGGTTTCTCCTAAAATAATTTGGTGAATGCGTCGACCTGTTCCAGCGAGTCGAAGCGGCCAGTTACCAAGGGAACCGCTTGTCGGCTCTCTGAAAAATATTCGTTTGGGCGGGGGCTTCCAAAAACATCGTAAGCTAAACCTGTACTGACAGATGGCCAGCCTGCAATAAACGGGGAGGGTATAGTGATGCTGTGGATAACCCAGTATCAAATACTGGTAATGATGTCAGCAAAGGGGCGTTCTCCTGTATTCCCAGACATGTTCAGCTCCGTATCTATCTATATCTATCTTGTAATACTAAAAGGGATTGTTTCCCGAAGAAGAAAAGGGGGTGAAAGATGCAGAATCTACCAGTAAACCTTTTCGAACAGGACCTGACCCAAATTAGGATGTCACTTCTATACCCAGGGTATATCCGAAATATACTGGTTTAGTATAGCTAGCCCACCTTTGATGCGGCAAGGTTACCCGCTTCTCACGAGTGAGGTGTTTGATACTTATACTCACGGAATTTTCGATGGGTGGTTGGGTTGCCTACACTTAGACTAAACTGACTAGGAAGCCTCGGGCAGCTTCAAGCCTGTATGGTGCCCGGGATCTCTTCTACTGTTCTGTTTCCCAGCCTGTCTCCGTCCGTCTCTCGACGTGTCCGGACAATTACTGATTCCAACTAAGTCTACGCGTATTAATAGGCCAAAAGATAGCCATTTCGGAGGGAATGGGGGTGGGGTAGTTGCAAAAAAAAAAAGGGGGGGGGGGAGACTAAGACTTCTTTAGCTATTACTAATCAATTAGATAACGACCGGGAGATACTACGCGGTTGCTTACCTCGTAAATTCAGGTGGTGAGATATAATTGTACCGAGTAAACTGAATCGATGGATTTGGATCACCCAATACAATATTAGATCACCCGATAGATGTTACTAGTCAATCCCGACTTAGCAAACTTGAGTAAACAACTTTGATTCAGTAACTTCGGGTGATAAACTACTCAAAGAAATCGTATACTAACTGTCAGATAATTTGGTATTCAAATTTATGCTCACCCTATTAAGTTACTTCGCCTTTTTGACGTCTGTATCAACTTTGACCTTAGCTTCATTTGTTGGATTGAACAAGATTCAAATTTTATGACTTAGCATTATCATACAAAATCTAAATAGACGGGGGGAAGGACAAAAAAAGGGGCTCCGCCAGTGCCTACTAATTCATCGCACTTACTAATTACTATTCGGTTGACGCAAAAATCCACTTCGGTAAGTTTGGTAAGTATTTACATTAAATATCTATAAACTAGAATGGTTGAAGCATCACTATCAGGAATTGTGTCGGGTTCAATTCCGATAACCCTAGCTGGATTATTTGTAACCGCATACCCACAATATCGACGCGGCGATCAACTAGATATTCGGTAGAATCTAATAATTGTCGCATCTCAAACATCAAACAAGATGTTGTTTTATAAGAAAGATTGAAAAAGCAAATATTCATCTAGAAATCTTTTTTTTTTTTATCCTCCATTATTTCATCATTTCTAGGATTTGTCTGAAAATATTTGCTTATCTAATAAACAGACATGAGGGGCTGCTTTGGCGACACCAAGTTTGTTGCCTCCACTTCTTAAGTATTTTGTATTCGATACGTATTCTTTATATTGAGTAATCCTTGGGCAAACGGTGGTAGGCACGCCCTGTAGGATTCGAACCTACGACATCGGGTTTTGGAGACCCGCGTTCTACCGGACTGAACTAAGGGCGTCCCTTTTTTCAGGGTCTTTCTTTTTCCGAAAAAAAAAGAATGAGGCAGCTTCCTTCCTCACTCCGCGAGGAGGAAGTAGGAGTTATAAATTTTTCATTCCTTATAAAGGAAATGGAGAGGAAAAAGAGGGAGAAGTCCTATCCTTGAAGCTTGGTGTATGGATCGAAAATAGGGATGACAGGATTTGAACCTGCGACATTTTGTACCCAAAACAAACACGCTACCGAACTGCGTTACATCCCTATCAATCTCGATTTGTAACTGGTATCCCCGATACCAATGTTATTACATATAATTTATTATAACTGGTAGCTGTAGATACCGGCTACCGGTAAAAGAAAAAATTATTTTTCGACAGATAGTTGTATCTTATCAATCCGGCTAATTCTTATTCCTTATTCTTCTTCCTCATCGGTATTGCGGGTGTTAGTACCACCGACATTGAGTACTCCGAAGTTATCAGTGTTTCCTTTCAAAGTGAGAAACTGATTTATAGGTTGTAAATAATTGGTTCTCTAGAAAATAATCGGTTCTCTAGAAATGGGAGAAAAAAGTGGAAGAGTAATAAAGACTAAGAGGTAGAGGAATAAAAATTTTAAAAGAAGGAGGATTTTTAATGCAATATGTGAAGATATACCTTTCTACGGCCCCTGTCGTAGCTGCGATATGGTTCGTCTTGTTAGCTGGTTCCTTAATAGAAATTAATCGCTTCTTCCCAGACGCTTTACTACTTCCGTTTCTTTAACTTCAACCCCCTCTTAACCCAAAGAACTAACTGCGGAGGTATCATACGAAGCGAAAAAATTGGCTACATTTACGTTTTGCGAAATGAGTGGCGCGTAACCGAGTTATTTATGGGGGGGGGGTAGCTAAAATTTAAACCTTATTGTTAAAATTTCACGAGTAGTCCGCTCAAACCCATTTGGATCTACTTGTGACCCCCCCCTCGAGAACTAAAAATTATCTTATTATGATGCAACTGATTTTATGACCAAAAGTAAAGATGCGAGGGTAACTACTGCTTTGGCATGTACAGTTTGTACTAGCAAAGAAGCTGGCGACAAATCCACCGGTATTTCTCGATACACCACACGTAAGAATCGCCGTAACACACCTACTCGGTTGGAATCGAAGAAATTTTGCGTTTGTTGTCACAAACATACTTATCATAAAGAATTAAGAAAATGAAGGATATTTCTGATTAATTCGTAAGTAACCAATATTAATTTGTATCGGTAGTCACAAAAAAATATCACGAATAAATTTAAACGGTCTCTCCGTAGACGTTCCCCGTCCATTCGTTCCGATGAAGCTATTGATTACAAAAATACGAGCCTACTTCGTCGATTCGTCAGTGAGCAGGGAAGAATCCTATCGAGACGGATGAATAGATTGACCTCCAAGCAGCAGCGTTCGGTAGCTATCGGTATAAAGAGAGCCCGTCTTTTGGCGCTGCTACCCTTTTCAAATAACGAAAATTAAAAAAAAAAAAAAAATTAGAAAATTGAACTCTGGTAGATTTTTAGAAGAGACAACTAGAAACATCCCGCGAAAGAAATGTGATTGAATGTTTTTAAGTTGAATCGAACTGATGTCTATAAGATAATCTGTCTGTCCTTCCGTTTGTCTTTTCTTTTTCATTTTTATAGATCCGCAAATTAACCCGTTCTCCATTTCCGGCCTCTCCGTCTAATCCGGAGAGGCTTACCACTACATGTCAATATTCCCCATCACTAATTTTTTGTACGAGCCTGGAGGAACAGTAAGCGTCTGGAGTAGCTACTTGCGCGAGTGTCTTGCGATTCAGAAAAACTTGATTCTCAAACAAATTGTGAATCATCGAACTGTACGTAATTCCGTTTTTACGCGCCGCTGCATTAATCCGAGTGATCCACAGACGACGAAATTTCCTTTTTCGGTTGTTTCTGTCTATATAAGCGCAAGCTAATGCCCTTTTTTCTTGCTGGTTCGCCGCTCCAAATAATCTTGAATGAGCCCCCCGAAAGCCAGATGCAAAATCAAGAATGTTTTTGCGATATCTCCGAGCTATGGATCCCCGTTTTACTCTAGTCATTATACGTATAGCCTCACAGAAAATTATATTTTCGTCCGAAAAATCCATTTATTCCTGGGCTCTGCTACTCCCTCAAATAGTTTCGTTTCCATACCTTTTCTTTAGAGATATCAATTTGAAAATATCAATTTAGAAAAAAAGATATGCTCTGTTACACTGAAACGTACCCCTCCGAAGAGATGAAGATCTCAAAGATAGATTCGTATTTTAATTGCACCATGTTCACTATGTCCGATGACATACCACGCCTCCCAATTCCTGGGGGGTCGCAGGTAGTTGCTTCACAATTCTCGGGAAATTTGTCGGTTATGACAAATTTCCCGTTTTTTTTTTTTATCTGATGTGACGAATAAAGATTCCGGCGGCTTTTGCTACTCCGACTTTCCCTGCCGCAAATACCCCGGTACAGGTTTGATACCCCGTCCCCATCTGCTTATCTGCCTATAAACAGTTTGTTGTACCGGAGATACTACGGATTCCGATGTTTCCGTGGTCAATTTCTTGTGGCAGCCGGGTCCCCCCTATATACCGGAGCCTAGGATTTTCCCAAGATAAGGAAAACGAAATTGCTGTTGGCGAGTCGCATGATCCCCAATATTTGACTCATCCCGCTAAGCTGGGCTTTCTCACTTCCATTTTTTATCTGTTTCGGAAGAAATCATGTGTATAGTAACGGTATTTTACGCTGGAGATTGGCAGAACAGCTGACCCGCGTTTATTGCCACCGCAATGGGATTGGCGAGAGAGGTATAAAAGTTGATACCACTCGCTTAGATTCGCTTAATAACTCAACTTTATTATCACCGATTGGTTTCTATCGTCCCAAACCAAAATGATCGGATTTGCACCGACTTGAACCACGAATTTCTATTTCTTATCGAAACAGATGGATTATGAATTTATTCCTATTTCATTCGGGGAATTATCTCACAACATCAACCCCTTAATAGTTTAGGTTTCCGATCCGAACAGGTCACACATACACCCTAGTACACACTCCCCTCCGTTGGGGGCATCCCCGAAGAGCGGGGGATTTCGTCCCACTCCCCAACCGTTGTCTCGCTTTTCTAATAAGTTGTTGATTTGTTGGCACGTTCGAAGATGCAGAGATTTTATTCGGTTCGAAATATTCTCAACCATTTAGAAAATCTCGCTATATCTTGTCACCCAACAATCAACTTTGCAGGATTCTTCTGCTTAAGGCACGAAAAAAAACTTCGAAGATTTACTTCTTCTAAATAGATAGATTAATAGATTAATAGATTAGTAGCTGGCTGGACGAGTAAACTACAAAAGAAAAATTGGATAAAAGAGGAATTCACCTCCTTTTTGTAAGTCTTAGTTACTTCCTATTCGTTAAATCTCTAAGCCAACGCGTTTTCTAACGCTACAGGGTCCACAACGCCGTAATCCTGGGCTTCTTCCGCTGACGGAAAAACGTCTCTTTCCATGTCTTCGGAAATTACCCATAAAGGTTTACCAGTTCTTCGGGCATAGACTCTGGTTATGCAATCGCGGAGTTTTGATGCTTCTTCTGCTTCCATAACGCATTCCCCCGCTTGTCCATCATAATATGAACTAGCGGGTTGATGAATCATTACCCTAATTGGATGACTCTGATTAAGTCCAACCGTACAAGCAAATTTTTTTGCATACGGCTACACTTCTGGTGGGCCAAGCAAAGTCTGTTCAAGTCGGTAGTTAAACATTACCTCTTTGTCTCAAAATAAAGATTTGCTTTGTTGCAAAACCTCTTCTTCTTGCAATAGTATTACGAGATCATACCATCCTTTCGTTCAGACGTATTATGATGGTTCCGTCGCTGTATCGCGCCAGCAATCCCAGAGTTTGCTATATATACCCTCGATGGACAATGGAATTGGCATCACTCAACTCCTTGAAGGAAAACCCGATGTTTCATTTTTACAAAACATTTGAAGTTTAAGAAATTATGTAGATTCGATATTTCATGCAATTTATGACGCTAGGATATATTGATTCTGATCCAGAATGAATCTACTAAAAGTCAAAAATTTCTTTTGATTCACTTTACCTCCTCGGCGTCTCATTATTTCGTAGTTGAATGTTTATAGGAGAAATCGCCAAGTGATAATTGCCATGCTATTGTTACCCCAACTAGGCGAAGGCAAAGTTCTAATCCGCACAAATCATTGGCGCCAAGCGTGGGGTGGTGCTATACGTCTGGTAATTTCTCCCCCAGCCAAAATAGAAGATCCCATTGAAGCAGCTAGTCCCATGCAAATAGTATGTACATCTGGTACGACAAACTGCATTGCGTCATAAGCAGATATTCCGGCTAATACCGCCCCACCAGGTGAATTTACATACAAGTACATATCTTTGGCTTGATCTTCCCCATTTAGATACATCATGATACCGATAAGTTGATTGGCGATCTCGTCATCGACCTGTTGACCCAGAAAAAGAAGTCTCTCCCGATAAAGCCGGTTGATTGGGATAGGTTTCCGCGACTCCCACTCTGCCGCCCCCCCCCCCTAGAACCGTATAGGTATTGTTAGATACATACGGCTCTGGCAGCTTCTATGTGAAATGAGTGGAAGAAAAAACTCTTTTTTCTCTCTTTCTTTCTATATATCTCTGCTCCTACCACCCACATCAGTGGAGTAGCGCCTCTGGTTCAAGTTTGTCTGGCCCAGCTTTTACACATTCTGAACCACTTCGTAACTGGTGATCGATGAATTCACTCCAGCGTGTTAACCTCTTTCCCTTTGCACCAGTGTATTTCTGTTCGTGATTGAGTCCTTTTGATATAAAGAATCTTTAGGTTCATCTTCTACCCCGGAGGTTGTGGGGTTCCGACCGCCATTTGCACATGCGGGACAAATAGTTTCACTTCCCCTACATTTACTCCCACAAATACAAATTTTGTCACATATTAACAAAAAAAAAATCTATCTAAATTTTTTCTGTTCTGATTTTTACTTCATAGTCATTTTGGCTACGATTGATATCTGGGATTGAGTAACCGGAGCCTAAGCAATCTGTTTATTCCAACTAGCCATGGATTCTAACGACTACCAAATCTACTGACAGATTTTTCTCACGCATTTGACCACTGACAGATTAGTCAATTCCAAGCGAGATAGAGACAAATCAATCGGATAAGAAATGATGGAAGCGGGTTCCGTCCGGCTCGACACACCTGACGAGTCGCACTACACGTCAACCCGGGCCGCATCCTCTTCCCCAGGGAGACGAAAGGGTACCTTTGGAACACCAATTGGCATATAGAAACTACCTAAAGAGATTGTAATTACCTCCAAATTGGGGACGTAGAAGCCAAACCGAAAAGGAGCTTACGTCATATTATAACATGCTTGACGGAGACGGCGTGGGTGGGAAAAGTCGTAATTTTTTGCAGATATTAACAGACTCTGATGGGACCAATCTCTACATTGTTATATAAAGTACGTAAATGCTAAAATATCCATGCCTTCATCTGTTCCTAAAAGAAAAGGTTACTGGGTTATCTTACACTACTATGTGTTTCGCACAAACAAGTAAGTGAAACAAGAGAAGAGAACTGCTTCTAGTCACGAATTGAAATAATGATTTGTATATTCCATACAACAACATTTACCTCGTCTACTTATAACTTATAACGCAAGCCTATATTGCAAGAAAATTACGTAGTGGTCACTCATCTCCAATATCCAAGAAAGGGGTTTCTCACGGGTTTGCCTCGGTATCGCGTTCATACCGTCGTATTAAACGATCCCGGTCGTCTGATTTCCGTGCATCTAATGCATACTGCTTTGGTCTCTGGCTGGGCGGGTTCAATGGCTTCATATGAACTAGCTGTTTTTGACCCATCGGATCCTGTTCTTGATCCCATGTGGAGGCAGGGTATGTTCGTGATTCCATTTATGACTCGCATTGGAATAACGAAGTCGTGGGGGGGCTGGAGCATCACCGGGGATACCGCAACTGATGCGGGTATCTGGAGTTACGAAGGAGTAGCCGCGGCCCATATCATACTATCTGGTTTGTTGCTTTCAGCCGCTATCTGGCACTGGGTGTATTGGGACCTGGATCTGCTTCGCGACGATCGCACGGGAAAACCATCCTTGGATTTACCAAAAATATTTGGAATCCACCTATTTCTTTCAGGAGTACTTTGTTTTGCATTTGGAGCATTTCACGTAACAGGCTTGTTTGGCCCCGGCATTTGGATATCAGATCCTTACGGATTAACCGGAAAAGTGGAACCCATAGATCCAGCTTGGGGAGCTGAGGGTTTCGACCCATTTGTACCAGGCGGAATAGCCTCGCACCACATAGCAGCGGGAGTTTTAGGTATACTAGCTGGTTTGTTTCACCTCAGTGTTCGTCCTCCCCAACGGTTATACAAAGCCCTACGTATGGGAAATGTCGAAACCGTGTCGTCTAGCAGTATTGCTGCCGTATTTTTCGCCGCTTTTGTAGTTTCCGGGACCATGTGGTATGGCTCCGCTGCCACTCCGATCGAATTGTTTGGCCCCACTCGTTACCAGTGGGATCAGGGGTACTTCCAACAAGAAATAGAGAAACGGATACGATCGGGTGAAGCCGAAAATCTAAGTCTATCCCAAGCTTGGTCGAAGATTCCGGAAAAATTAGCTTTTTACGACTATATCGGCAACAACCCCGCCAAGGGGGGATTGTTCAGAGCAGGTGCAATGGACAACGGCGACGGGATAGCTGTTGGTTGGTTAGGTCATGCCGTCTTCAAAGATAGGGAAGGCCATGAACTTTTTGTACGCCGTATGCCAACTTTTTTCGAAACATTTCCCGTAGTCTTGGTAGATGGCGAGGGCGTTGTGAGAGCTGATGTACCATTTAGACGAGCAGAATCAAAATACAGCGTTGAGCAAGTCGGTGTAACCGTAGAATTCTTCGGTGGTGAACTGGATGGTGCTAGTTTCAGCGATCCCGCCACGGTGAAGAAATATGCTAGGCGCGCCCAATTAGGTGAGATCTTCGAATTTGATCGCGCCACTCTAAAATCGGATGGTGTTTTTCGAAGTAGCCCGCGGGGTTGGTTCACTTTCGGCCACGCTACGTTTGCCCCCATTTTCTTCTTCGGCCACATTTGGCACGGTGCCAGAACCTTGTTCAGAGACGTTTCTGCTGGTATCGATCCTGATTTGGATGCCCAAGTTGAATTCGGGGCATTTCAGAAGTTGGGGGATCCAAGTACTAAAAGACAAGCTGTTCAGAATATTTTTTCTTATTTATTCTATTAAATTACTCTTTCTCAGATCAGGTCAATTACAAAAATTGACTGAATTCTGAGATATAGTTACTTTTCCGAAACCCACTAACTTAACAAATTGATTTAATTGAATACTTTTGAATACATCGAAGCCAAGCGAAAAGAAAAAGAAAATTTGGAAGAACTAGAAGTTTTTTTCAGCGCAATTAGTATGAAAGATATCTCTAAAATACCACTATTACGGCCGAATCCACGGAAGCACTGGTTTACACATTTTTGTTGGTAGCAACTTCAGGTATAACATTTTTTGCCACTTTCTTTCGGGAGCCCCCCAAAGTACCCGGCAAGGGTAAATAAAAAGCTCTCTTCGATTTCAACTTTTTTTTTTTACCAGAGAAACAGATTTCGTTGCATCAGCAAAATCATGAATATTAAGGGGAATTAGATTGATTAGAGACCTTCCTTTTTAATTTTGTGAAGGAAGGTCTACCAGTTCGACTAATCTTCATGTTCCTCAAAAGGGTCTCTAAGCTCCTTGGCGGGTTGACCGGAAGCGGTATACAAGGCGTAACCGGTGAGGCTAACGAGTGAACGGGATATAGAGATAGCGACCGAAGTTGCGGTTTCCATTGCCATGTAACCCCCAAAAATAGTAGTTCCTACTTTACTTGCTATAATAGTATACAAAGTCAGCAAATTTCAATCAATTGAGCAGGCTCTATGGCTACAAAAGTTATTGATGATACTCCCAGAGGTAAACCCAGAATCAGTTTCTTGGGAATGGTTTTGAAACCGCTTAACTCAGAATACGGAAAGGTTGCTCCCGGCTGGGGAACTACCCCCCTGATGGGATTTTCCATGGCTTTATTCGCAGTATTTCCAGTTACTATTTTGGAAATATATAACTCATCCGTCTTATTGGATGGTATTCCAATTAGTTGGTAGAGTAGCTCTGAACCCCGCTGATGCGACAGCAACAGCTGAGGGTTCGGAAATAGATACCTCACCGGAATTTGGAAAGGAAGTTAAATCGCGCGAACTTTTCTTCAAATGTTTTTACGAGACAATGATATGGGTGTGTGATTCGTCGCAACTAATCTGGTTCAATAAATAAAAAAAAAAATATCCCATTAAAAAAAAATTTCATTCTATTAGATTATTGGTATCTCGCCTGGTAGCGGTCGAGTTATTAGCACCCGAAACGCGAGAATTTAATATTTAGTTACAAGGCTCAAACTATGATTAATTCGCATCAATTTACCACTTAAATTTCGTGATAAAATTGCTTGTTACCTGATCTTGCCGACTCGGCGCTGTATCAAGAAACTACCAGTGAAGTACGATTTAATCGTGGTTTTTATACCGAGGTATATAGGTAGAGAGAAAAGAACCGTTCGGGGTTTTGATTCGGGGTGATGGAGGAGTTGTTGCCCGTTGGGTCCTCCTACTTGGGGAGGGAGGAAGGGAAAATTATCGAGGTATAGTAAAAATCCAAAGTTTTGTGGATGCCAAGAAAAATCAGATCAGAACGAAGTAACCTCTATTCATTTATCCCCCCCCCCCCCCGAAGAAGAAAAGGAAGAGGGGGGGAGTGGATACGTCGATAAGATTAAGAGATTTCCCAAGACGCCAGTACTACCCGGTTTAGACCCAGGAATAGAAGCTAACATGAGATCGAGGTGAAATGTATTTCCGAGGTTTCCGAGGCTGGGTAGCGCCTTCTTCCATTGACGAGTAAAAAACGTCGAGGATCTATCATCTTTTCCTACTTCTTAACTCGAGTAACTATTAATGGAATGGGCGATGCTCAAACATCTTTGCTTAAGCTGTGTGAGAAAAAAGTCTCATGTACAGTTTACGAAGAGGGAGTTAAAAAGGCTTACCTATCTCGATAAGGTATATGATTGGTTCGAGGAGCGCCTAGAAATTCAGGCAATTGCTGATGATATTACTAGTAAATACGTCCCTCCACATGTGAACATATTTCATTGCTTGGGGGGAATCACGCTAACCCGCTTTCCGGTTCAAGTAGCCACCGGTTTTGCTATGACCTCTTACTACCGCCCGACTGTCACAGAAGCTTCCTCTTCAGTTCAATATACAATGACTGAAGTTAATTTTGGTTGGCTGATTCGGTCTGTTCATCGGTGGTCAGCAAGTATGATGGTTCTAATGATGATTTTGCATGTATTTTGTGTCTATCTCACGGGTGGATTCAAGAAGCCTCGCGAATTGACTTGGGTTACTGGGGTGATTCTAGCTGTATCAACTGTCTCTTTCGGTGTAACTGGATATTCTTTACCCTGGGATCAAATTGGTTATTGGGCTGTTAAAATAGTAACCGGCGTACCCGAAGCTATTCCCCTGGTAGGATCTTCATTAGTAGAGTCATTAAGAGGAAGTGCTAGTGTCGGCCAATCAACATTAACTCGCTTTTACAGTTTACACACTTTCGTCTTGCCGCTTCTTACTGCTGCTTCTACGCCGATGCATTTTCCAATGATCCGTAAACAAGGCATTCCGGGTCCTTCACGATTTATTCATAAATCAGGGATGATAAATTTCCGTCGCTATATCAGTAAATGATATCAATCCCCAGTTCCTTAACTTAAGAGGTTGTTGTCCTATTGCCGCCGATACCTACCACTAAACCAAATGATAAGTTATTTAGCGGATTTAGTTATCGTCTCGGACTGCTGGGACGAAATAATTGAAGCGTCAAAGGAAAGAAAAAATTGGATTATGGGAGTGTGTGACTTGCCTCAAGACGTGTAGGCTATGCAGACGCCAAATTGGATACTGCTGCAACCAAAGGTGCGTTTCTCTTCCGACCCTTCTTTCGGACTAAGATTCGAAACCCGGATATAAAAACATCTCCCTCTCGAAGTAAGAAAGTTGTTTGGAGAATTTTTCCCATGATCGAAAAATTTTTGAAAGGCCTCGTAAAACCCCATATATCCCATTGGGATTGTGTGAAGCTTTTAAACATACGGTTTTTGAGATGATGCGTACATTTCTTTTGCATCAAATCCTAGTTGTTTGCGAGAATAGCCGTTGGGGTAAAAAGACGATCTAAAGAGATATGTAGCCGAAGTTGTAACAAGTTGAGATCCTATACGGATCGTGGCGTAGTTCGCAAGTATCTTGTATAAACTAGCAGTGACACGATACGTGCGTATGGGATACGAGATAATCCGTGAAGCTTTATTCGGTCATTGAGCTGATTCGGGTGAGAAGCCATATTGCGGAATAACTACTTTCCGTATTCGTTCCTTCTTTATTCACCAACCTAACCGTTGTGAGATGAAATAATTCTATATTTGCTCGAGCCGTATGAGGAGAAATTCTCACGTTCGATTCTTATGGGGGAATGAGAAGTCCACCCCAATAACAAAAAAACCTGACCTGGACGATCCCGTTTCGAGAGCAAAATTAGCTAAAGGTATGGGACATAATTACTACGGAGAACCCGCTTGGCCCAACGACCTCTTATATATATTTCCTGTAGTAATCTTGGGAACCATAGCATGTACCGTGGGTTTGGCTGTTTCAGAACCATCAATGATTGGTGAACCAGCAAACCCGTTTGCAACTCCTTTGGAGATATTACCTGAGTGGTATTTCTTTCCCGTATTCCAAATACTTCGCACAGTGCCCAATAAATTATTAGGTGTTCTTTCAATGGCGTCAGTACCCGCAGGTTTGTTGACCGTTCCTTTTCCCGAAAATGTCAATAAATTTCAGAATCCGTTTCGGCGCCCAGTAGCCACAACAGTCTTCGCTATTGGCACCGCGGTCGCTATTTGGTTAGGTATCGGAGCAACTTTACCCATAGATGGATCTTCAACTTCGGGACTGTTCTAGTATTTATCTATCTCCTATTCCATTAACCTAAGGGATATTCAGATTTAGTCTAGGGAGCAGTCGCCAGCCCCCCGGGGCCGGGACAAGACTTCCCTAGACTTAGTCATTTTTGAATCAAAAACTCAAATTATTTAGATAATTAAATTCTATTTGTTTACACCAAAGTAATTGAAAATCAAATTTTATTTAATTGGATTTTCCGAGTTTTGTTTCGGTTGACTCATCTTTTCCGTTTCCAAAACCTTTGTAGATGAAACTGCAATACATAAGAGACAAGATCACTTGTTTCGAAAGTGAAATAATTTGGCTTCCGCTGGTTGTTCCTACTAATTAAAATGTAACTCGTTTTTGGGTAATTCTATGGCAAAATGTTCCCACAAAGCTTTTGACACCTGATCCACAGATTTATGTCCGAAACTTTTTATTTTTGATGAGTCTTCTCGGCTATAATTAAGCAAATCGGCGATTGTGTGTATTTCGGCTTTTTTTAGACAATTAAAGGCTCTGGCGGGTAATTCTAGTTGGTCAATAAACGTATTTTCGAAAAGCTTTTCCTCTAGTTCATTCACATCATAAACTTGTGAAGATGACCCCGCCGAAGCAGAGGAACTTTTGTCATCTCCGGAGTGAGAATAACAGACGTCTTCGCGCTTCACGTGTAAAAAGGGAGTTGGTAAGTCTATTAGTTTTTTAGCAGCCTCGCTAATTGCCTCGTCTGGGGTCAGGCTACCATTAGTCCATATCTCAATGAATGATGTTTCTCGCGTCGCCCTACCACTTCCAAATAGATGTACGCTATAATTTACGTTTCGAACAGGCATAGATACGGCATCGACGGGAAATTCTCCATTTTTATATGCATCTGAGTTTTCTATGCGGTATCCGCAATCTTTTTCAATTTTTGATTCAATATTTACAGATATTGGTTGGGTAATAGTAACTATATATTGCGAATCGTCAATCGCTTCGACAGAGGGTGGCAGTGATGTATCACCCGCAGTTACTTCTTTGGGACCAGTTACGGATAAAAGTGCTTCTTTAACATCATTAGAATCGCCCCTAGGTACAATTTCCTTCAGATTAACTGAAACATCATGTATTGTTTCTTAAATACCCGTTATTGTGGAATACTCGTGCACAACTCCGCGAAACTTTGCACATGTTATGCTCGTCCCTTGAACCTCCTCTAATGAAGCTCTACGCATGGCAATTCCCACAGTACTAGCTTGGCCCCTCTTGAAGGGAGATACGACGAAACGACCATAATGAAGACGTTTACTTTCTGTCTTGGATTCAACGCATTTCCATTGAATTGCCTGGGTAGAAATCGATGTTTCACACGTGAGCATAAAGAAATCCCCTTTTAATTTTTATATAACTACTAGTTAGACACGTCTCTTTCGGGGGGGTCGGCACCCATTGTAAGGCATGGGGGTCACATCACGTATAAAACTGAGAATTATGCCGCTTCGACGAATAGCTCGTAAGGCGGTGTCTCTTCCCGGACCGGGTCCACTCATCGTAATTTCTGCCTGCTTCATACCCCGATCCATTGAAGCACGGATAGCGTTTTCCGCCGCAGCTTGGGCCGCAAATGGTGTACTTTTGCGTGTACCCTTGAATCCGCAGGCACCAGCAGAACACCGGGGAGCTACTTATCCCCGAACGTCCGTGACAGTAATAATGGTATTATTGAAACTTGCTTGGATATGAATAACCCCCTTTTGTACTCCGCGCTTTACCTTGCGTGAACGAGTTTTCTTTGAATTACCTGACATAGTTGATTGATTATTCATATTCGAAGGGTGTTGTTAATTGTTACTTGGTTCTGCATCTAAATATTTCAACTATCCCTGCCTCTGCTTATGCTTCGGATTGCAACAAATTACCATGATTCGTCCACGTCTACGAATCAGTCGACATTTTTCACATATTTTGCGAATGGAGGCACGAATTTTCGTAGCTACAACCTTAAATAAATTAGTTGGATAAATCTATTAATAGATTTTGATTCGTTCTCTTTTTTTTTTTATCAAATTAAGAGGGAAATTTGAACAAGCAGGTAATTACTGGATAGCGGCACCAACAGCAAAAATTATTGACTGCTATTCGTCTGTCTACTTCGAAGTCGGTAAATGGTACACCCTTTGGTAAGATCATAGGGACTTAATTCGGCTCTCACCCTATCTCCTGGTAATATTCTTATGCAATTCCGTCAGATCTTTCCCGATATGTGAGTCAAAACTTGGCATCCATTATCCAAACACGCTCAAGACATGGCATTGGGAAGCGATTCCGTAACTGTACCCTCCATGTCAATAAGATTCTGCTTTTTCACCATTCGAACTAAATAAACCTCCCGTAATTCATAGATTTTTCGAAGAGATTGCTAACTCAGCTGATGTTGCTAATAGCTACTTCGAGACATAGTCACTTTGAAAACAACTGATTTTCCGTCTTTCCGAATTACCAAATGTGGCATGAAATTTCCCCCCCGATTTTTTTGTGTCGAGCCTCCCGATCTGTAACAAGTCCCTGAGATGTCGGTGAAATTGCAATTCCCATACCGCCCAATATTTTGGGAATTTCCCGATGATCGGAATAAACTCTCAAGCCAGGCTTACTGATACGTCTGATAGCTGCAATGTAGGGGTCTTTCTTCTTACCAAGATACTTCAAGCTCACATCCGGAAATTCTTTCCCATTATCCTTGTGCCTTACGGCACCTTCTACGAAACCCTCTTCCGCTGAAATTTGCACGATGCATGCAGTCATTTTGGTGGCAGGTATTCTGATCATACCTTTTCTTCTCGTGTTGGCATTTCCTATGGCAGCTGGTGCGGTGGAGATGGCGTCGTTATTCATGAAATATCAATCAGTAGTTGTTGTGGTTATCAATATCAGAATGATTCCTAACCTCCTTCCTTCTTCCGTTTGCTCCAATTTAATTTTGTCTATTCGGCGTATTTAGATATATTCGACAAAAATTCAAACCGAATTAGAAAAAAAAAAATTAGGTTTGAATTTTTGTCAAACTGACGACGCTAAATCATTTCACCAATTGGTTTTTGCAACACTTCAGGGGCTAACGAGACTATTCTGGCAAAATTGGAATCTCTCAATTCCCTAGCTACTGGACCGAAAATCCTAGTCCCTCTGGGATTTCCTTCCTGGTTGACAACGACGGCCGCATTGTCATCAAATCCAATAATCACTCCATTACGTCGTTTTATCCCTCTACGAGTACAAGCTGCCACCGCCCTAACAACTTCTGATCTTTTCAGAGACATATTGGGTACTGCTTCTTTAACTACGGCCATTATGACATCACCTGTACCTGCGTATCTACGGTTGCCAGTCCCTAACACTCGAATACACATTGATTTGCGAGCTCCGCTGTTGTCTGCCACATCTAAATAACTTTGAGTTTGAATCATTTGGTAATCGAGAAGAGTAATAGGTTTATTTGTAGTTTATTCAGGTGAAGGTAGATATGTTCTACCCGAAACATTTGGGAAATAGATTAATTATTTCTACCCCAACTAGTCTAACCCAATTAGTAAAGTGTATTCGCTTTAATGACTGTCGGGGTGACGCCTCAGACACGACGTTGCTGTCGCCGCCATCACCATTCATTTTAAGTCTCTAAGTCAATTCTTTTTTCCTTTACCTCCTCGTTTCTAATAAGTATCACGATTCCGCGGCAATTATTACTCGAGTAAGCACGGGCATTTTGTGAGCAGCCATCGCCATAGCAGCTTTGGCTACATCCTCCGATACCCCACTCAATTCGTAAATTATTCGGCCTGGTTTAATTGCAGATACCCAGTATTCCGGAGATCCTTTGCCTGACCCCATACGTGTTTCCGCAGGTCTCGCGGTGATGGGTTTGTCCGGAAAGATGCGTATCCGTAGCTTCCCACCTCTACGAGCATACCGCGTTATCGACCTCCTCCCCGCCTCTATCTGTCTAGCCGTAATCCAAGCAGGTTCGAGGGCCTGAAGGGCAAATTTTCCGAAGGAGATGGTGTTGCCACGACTAGATATTCCCCTCAATCGTCCCCTATGTTGCTTACGATATTTAGTTCGTCTGGGGTTACAGTCGATGTCGACACAATTTCTCAATCTCTGATACAGAACCGGACATGAAAGTATCCTCTCAACCGGCTCCTCATGAATTCCATACCATTTTTCATACTTCGCAAACTTACTAACTACTTGTTCTTCTTGCTTCTCTTCCTTTCTGATTTTCAGTCCATTTTCAAGTAGCGGTTCAGGTATTACTTGGTGCTAAATCCACGGGCGAGAATAAGCTCGATCTCCCAACTTATTTTCTGAGATGTGGGCTTCTCTCGCCATCCCATCCGCCGAATCTCGATATTAATTAACTTAATTTAATGAGTGAGATTCGGAAGTCCCCTCGTTGTTTCAGTCTCTTCGAACAAACGTTTTGGTCCTCCCCCAGCGACGGAGCTTCCAACTCTATCTCAATTTTGTTGAGTCAACGTTCCAAGCATTAGTTGACTCGGAGCTCTACTTTAGATATTGACAATTTGGCAATTGTGCTACATAACGCAGCTTTTCGGGAGTTCAGTGGTTAACCACACGATTTCGAGAAAAATAAATTTAATTATTCCAATTTTTATTTCTCGAAATAGTCATAAATTGATAATGTTTTTAGCTTCTCCATAAAAAAACTTTCCATGGATAAAATTTTAAAATTTTCATTTGCGATGAGATAATCCCACTTTGTATTCGGCATACACTTCTTTAGTACTCGAAAACAGAAGGTTGATTACTCAATCAGTTAGTTTTTTTTTTTTATGGATAAAGAGATTTTGTTTGGACGAGTCGCACACTAAGCGTAGCAAAGATCTTTTGGAGTTTGAAGTAAAAAAGATTGAAACTGGAATAGGATGAAGTTGCCCTAGGTTGCATCAAAATTCAAAATTCATTAGATAGTTTTTCTTTCATTGGGTGGGGATCACCCAGTACCCCGAAATGTCCAGGTCTTTATGCCTAAAACCCCATGAATCGTCTGAGCCGGGTGGTAGGAATAGCCTATACGGGCTTTAATTGTTTGGAGGGGGACCCTACCTTCCCTAGCCCATTCAACCCGAGCCATCTCACTACCATTGAGGCGTCCGGCTACTTGTATCTTAATACCTCTATCGCTAGTTCTTCCAACCAATTCAATAGCTTTTTTCATAGTTCGTCGAAAAGGAACTCTATTTCTTAGTTGTGAGGCAACATGCTCCGCCAAGATTTTCGGTTCCCCATATGGTTGGGTGACACTAGTTAGTATTACTCGGAGCTTCCGACTTTCGATCCCTAAAATGTTTTCGATATCGTTCTTCATTTGAGTAATCCCCAAACTTTGTTCTTCAATGGGTAAATCAGGAAATCCCGTATGTATATCAACCCGAATAAGATCTGTTTTTCGTTGGATTTCAATATGTCCAACTCCGCCATAGTTTGTGGCGTCTTTAACGTGTTTCGTTATATATCTCTCGACAGAGGTGCGTATCTGTCTATCCCCTTCAAGAAACTTTGGGTAATCTTTTGTCTGCGCGAACCGATGAGAATAATGCTTCTAACTCACACCGAGTCGAAAACCGAGTGGATGAATCTTTCGTCCCGTATCTATTTCTCCTCAACTCAATATTAAATTATTTTTCCACCTAGTTTTTTTTCCCAACCTTCCAACATGTTTCAATTAGGGATAATGAGCATTTCTTATGGAGTCATCTTTCTATCTCTCCAACAAAGTTTGAGTTTGACTTAATTGTTACTTTACGAGTGGGTTTCTTTATCGGGTAACCTCGGCCTTGGGCTCGAGGGCGGAACCTTTTTAAATACGTGGAATTCTCGACTCAGGCCTCACTAATGAACAAATCGGATTTATTCAATCCAAAATTGGTATTGGCGTTTGCCGCTGCAGAAAGAATCAATTGCGATATGAGATAACACGTTTTATAAGGCATAAATTCGGGTAATACTAGTGCTTCTCCGTACGAACAACCCCGGATTCGATCGGTAATTCGTCGCATTTTGATAGCTGACACGCGTATATTTCTTCCCAGAGCTCGCGCCCCAATTTCCGATTTCTCTCTGTTTTTCATGAAGTATAATTTCCTAATTATCGACGAGATCCTCTGTCACTTTTTGCATGTCCCCTAAAATTCCGAGTCGGTACAAATTCTCCCAGTTTATGACCTACCATGCGATCGGTTACGTAAATAGGTAGGTGCTCCCGCCCGTTATGAACAGCAATGGTGTGACCGATCGTGATAGGTACGACTGCAGAAGCGCGAGACCAAGTTACAACCAATTTTCTCTCTTTTCGTATATTAAGATTTTCAATTTCTCGTATTAAATGATTAGCTACAAAAGGACCTTTTTTTGATGAACGTGCCGTAGCCGATTAGCCCCCCGCTTAATATTTCCATTTATCAATAACCTTTGCGTCGACGAAGTATGAGGGGGTTGCTGTATTTTCCCCTCCTCCGACTTCTCTTTCCAAGCGCAACATGCCCCCAAGGGGTTGATGGCTTCTTCCTACCAATCGACGTCCTGCCCTCCCCCCCTCCATGGGGATGATCCACAGGATTCGTAGCTGAACCTCTCACCTTGGGCCGTCTTCCTAACCAGCGCTTGGACCCAGCTTTCCCCAACCCTTCATTATTGATATCGATGTTTCCAACCCGCCCCACACTTGCTAGGCAATTTTGAGGTATTAAGCGAATTTCGTTGGAAGGTAGTCTCGGTGTAGCTAATCGACCTTCTTTTGCAACTACTTTTGCTGCTGCGCCAGCTGCTCTAACTGATTAGCCGCCTTTCCCAGATTTTAATTCTACATTATGTATAATGGTACCTAAAGGTATTTTGGTCGAGGTAGACCCCCCCCTCCTCTTACTCCTCCCCAAAGGGAAGGATACGACTGGGGAAGACCCCTTCCCAAACTGTACAAGCCTCTTTCGAAGCATACAGCTTTCCGGATATGAAAAATGGGATTAGGAACTGCTACTGTACCGGGTTTCGGTAATACCAAACTGATGGCTACTTAAACATAAGCAAGTCATTTCTGGACCATCCCTATGGTATCCTTGGCTTCTTTGCCCGCACCCGGCTTTCCTCCAAGAATCTAGTATTTCTTAGGAATTTAGCAACAGAATTGGTGACTTCGGTGATTCGCGTTAGCATTAGTCAATGTCCGGGATAACTTAGGAAACCTCTTCTACTTACATTGACATAATTTCACTCTCACGGATTTCCCCCCCGCGTCATTCCGTGGCTTCGATGTTGCCTCTGACTGCCAACTCGAGTGTCTTGAATTCGTACTTTCCATGCCTTCCGGATGGATGTGCAGTAAGACACCCTTTTTCTTTGAGATTATTTACCTGTTTCCATATTATCTTACCTTTGCAAATTGATGTATCATTTAATTGCTCTAAATCTTAGCACGCGCTATTGTCCCTATTTGGTTACCCCAATCAGGTTTACTCCATATTACTCGGTAAGTTCGAAGTAGTGCCAGGTTTTCGGGTCCAGCCTACAACCCGATCGATTAGTTTCGGAATACGCGAATCAAGTATTCAACCCGCACTCAGAGGTAGGGCATTTCCGATTGAAATGGATGCGTCAGGACTAGACGTCACGATATCTCCAACCCCTACTCCCCGTGGGTGCAAAATGTATCTTTTGTCACCATCTATATAGTTGATTAAACAAATAAAGGCATTGCGATTGGGGTCGTATTCAATACTGGCTACTCTCCCAGCAACATTTAACTTGTCTCGTCGGAAATCAACTTTCCGATGTAAACGCTTGTGGCCACCCCCCCTATGTCTACTGGTGATGACTCCCGCATTGTTGCGACCATTTCCAGATATTCTATGATAAGTTAATTGCTTGTGGGGCTTGGATTTCGTTGTTTCCCCAAAATGCAAAGTGGCCCGGTTCCGGGTGCCTGGAGTATACGCCTCATACAGTCACATGGCCATACTTATTCTTCCCCTTCATGTTTATGCATAAGTTTTTACTTGATAAGAAGCCAAACCTTTTTAGGTATCAGTTTAGAAATAGTGGAATGAAGTAATTAGCTTGAAGTCTAGCAATCATTTTTTTCTTACTCGTAGAATTCAAACTCAATTTACTTCTTCTTCTTTTTCTTGCTGCTACTCGACTACTATTGATGCCTCTCACCTTAACATCAAAAAACTGCTCAATCCAATTTTTCATTTCAGTTTTAGTCAATTTCGAGTCTACATGGAAAGTATATTGGTTTTGCTGCAACAAACGAATAGATTTCTCAGTAATTAATTGGTTTTTTAATTTTTCCGTAGCATCCTTCTCGCTTTGTCCGTTTTCCCCCAATTCTCCTTCCCCTTCCTGCAACTCCCGTATAGTCTACTGGACTGGCTTCTGCTGCCGCCAGCGTCGGATCTATCTGTTTCGTAGGTAGATCTCTGAGTTATCTGTCTCTTTTTTTCTTCTCATCTCCACTTCTTCATCTTATTTGCATCCAACAGGAGTTGAACCTGTGAATTCGCCAATTATGAGTTGGGTGCTTTGACCGTTCAGCCATGGATGCCAACTAATGGTAGTTTTGCCACCTACCGATGCTAATATAACACGGTTGTCAAAATCATGTCAAATGGGAACGAAAAAAGTCACAATTTGTCTCTCCCGCCGGGCGTGTGTGCCTACCAACTCAACAAGTAGTTTTAGTTGTTGAAGGGATTCCGGTGAAAAATGAAGAAGGACAAACAAGCAAGAAAAAATTCGAGACGAAACTGCTGGTGGGTAATCTAAACAAATGATGAGGGATTCTTCGAGAAGTTAACAATTAGTCCTCATATTGAATGATTATGAATTATTCAAGGAAGAATGGGTTTGAAACATACACGAGGAAGGTTCTGAGAGCAATATCAGTCGTGAATCTCCTATGAACCAAGAGCCGTGTGAAGTAAGAATTTCATGCACGGTTCTGAACGAGCGGAAAGATCGAAAATCTTCTTTTCGACTCTGACTCTCCTACACCAGTCGTTGCTTTTTTCTCTGTTACCTCTAAAGTAGCAGCTCCAGCTTTATTTACGCGACTCTTCGGTCTAATTTTTCCATATTTATCTAATGAGTGGCATATCGTGGTAGGATTATTGGCCACTTCTAGCATGATATTAGGAAATCTAATTGCCGTTACTCAAATAAGCATGAAACGTATGCTAGCTTATCCCTCTATAAGCCAAATTGGATATATTATGGTTGGAGTACTTGCTGCAGACCCGGAGAACGGTTATGCAAGTATGATAACTTATACGTTTATTTACATACTCATGAATCTGGGAACTTTTGCTCGTATCACCTCATTTGGTTTACGAACCGGAACCGATAATATTAGGGATTACGCGGGATTATACATGAAGGATCCTGTTCTAACATTCTCTCCGGTTTTACGTTCACCATCCCTAGGGGGTATCCCTCCACCATCCGGTTTTTTCGGTAAACTCTATCTCTTCTGGCATGGATGGAAAGCTGGTTCGTACCCGTCAGTTCTGGTAGCGCTCGTCACAAGTGTCATCTCTATCTACTATTACCTCAAAATAATTAAATTAATGTTCACTGGGAAGAATGGGAGGAGCAATGCATCCACAACTTATATACAAAATTCATTAGTTTCTCCATCAATTTCAAAAAGTTCTATTGAAGTAGCTATGATCATTCGTGCACTAGCATCAATCCTATCGGGTATATCAGTAGATCCCATTATCGGGATCGCACGGAATACTTTATTCTAGACTCACTTCAAATTGTGACGCGAACTTTCTTTTTCGAATGATTTTCATTAAAAGCCGGTTCTGCTTCTGCTGCCCCAACTAGTCTGTCTCTGCAACTTACGAAATAGTTATATCTTCTTCGGTAATTGATCCTGACATTCTCCTATCTAGCTTGTATTTGTCTTTTCGCACCCGGAATCACTTGCTAGGATAAGGATCACTCGTCTATTCCGGAGGAGATATAAGTATTTCCGCGCGATGCACAGCTGGGGTTGGGCGGTGACAACCCATGCTGCTACATCCGAGTGTTTAGGCGGAAGGAGAATGCCTCTCTTTCTTGTATCTTCATATGGTATTATTTGATTGATACTGAAAAAAAAAAAAGATTTGCTTACGAGACAGGCGTTGGCTTGTCGGGTCGTGAAAAAAGAAGTCTCTGTAGGAAGAGGGAATTAACCACCCCTTCAGGATGATTGATTGTGGGCGATAATAGATTCGAACCCTCGACCATCGTCAGTATGAAGTGGAAACCTACCATTCTATCAAGAAGCAATGAGTAATGAAAAAGGTCTAGGGACCTCGTCTAAACCTGACCTGAGTGGAGTCTCCCAGTTAGTAAATTTGGTAAAAAAGAGGGGAAAATGTAAAAAGGAGATGAAAATTCGGTTCAGCAGTTGACAGGCATATAGATATACCCGTATAATTGGATTGGTGAACGTAACTCCACCGCGTCTCCCTGCCTCGAAAGAAGGGTAGGCATACTAGACTCAAAATATAGTGCCGCGTAGTACGGAGGTTCGAATCCTACGCGAGGCGTCCAGAGGTCTCGCATTTCTGGAAGAAGTCTCTCGACTCCTCGCTTCTCACCAATGAAACCCAAAATTTTTACTTGGTCGATTTCCATGCTTGTCTTCTCGAGTGAAGTGGCACTGAAAATGTCTCTTCGACTCGAGAGACGAGTGTGCAGAGATTTGTGAGGCAGTAAGTCCCACCTTTTCTTTCTTCTCCTTCCGAACCAAGACTGGGACAGCAAATCCTAACATCCGAAAGAATTGGAGCGATACCCAAAACTCAAGGAATAGTCTTACAGATACAGAAGAGGGAGGAAAAAAAAAAAAGAGAATGACTGAGATATGAACGTGATTCCTCTCAAAGATTCGAATGTAAATGAGATGAACCAAAAATCTTAGTGGTTGGTTGTTCGGTGTCTCACCAAACACACAGGGGGTGGGACTCAAAATCCCACCC